AATTTACAGTATATAATATATTACTATTTCTGGCGGATAATGGGGTTCGAACCCATAACCTATAGATCCACAGTCTATCGCTCTACCTATTGAGCCATATCCGCTGTAAAATACTTTTTAGAATGGGAAGGGATTCGAACCCTTGGTAGCTACACTACTATGGCTTTCAAAACCACCGCTTTAGACCGCTCAGCCACCCATTCATTATAAAAACGGTGTGGAGACTTTAAATTAAAACATTACGGTTTTGACCTTTTTTTTTTACAAAAAGGCTACATCCTACAGGACTCGAACCTGTGACCATCAGCTTAGAAGGCTGCTGCTCTATCCAACTGAGCTAAGGATGCTAATATCTATTAGTATCACTTCTTACAATTTCTTCTATATATAGGGAACATACTTCGTACGTCACCAATTATTTTAAATTGCCCGTAAAAAAAATAAATGAGGCTTTATAATGTAAACCTGAAACAATCAAATGTTGCGTTTGTAAATCTCTTTTACCAGACTTTAAACGATTTCTTAATAAAATACCCTGTTCCTTATAATATAAATTATTTTTATAATTTTGGAGTAATGTCTGGGTTATTTTTAGCCATTCAGATAATTACAGGTATATTTCTTACCATGCACTATACTCCACATATAGAATACGCTTTTTATAGTGTGGATCATATAATGAGAGATATATCGAATGGATGGTTAATAAGATACATGCACTCTAATGGCGCATCTATGTTTTTTGTGGTAGTATATATGCATATAATAAGAGGGCTTTATTATGGGTCTTACAGATATCCAAGAACTTTTGTGTGGAACATAGGAGTGACTATATATATACTGATGATGGGTACTGCTTTTTTAGGTTATGTGTTGCCATGGGGACAAATGAGTTTTTGGGCTGCTACAGTGATTACTAACTTTCTAAGTGTTATTCCGTATTTTGGAACTGAGATAGTTCAATGGGTGTGGGGAGGATTTTCTATCAATAACGCCACACTTAACAGGTTTTTTTGCTTGCATTATTTAATGCCTTTTGTAATTTTAGCATTAGTTATACTTCATATATTAGTTTTACATAACTATGGTAGTACCAACCCTATGAGTTTTTTATCTAAAAGAATTGATAAAATATCCTTCTATCCCTATTTCTATGTTAAAGATTTGTTCAGCATTGCCGTATTTTTCTTGATGTACTTTCTCTTTATATTTTACTACCCTGATGTACTTAGTCACAGCGATAATTACATCCCGGCCAATCCTCTAAATACTCCAGCACATATAGTACCTGAATGGTATTTCTTACCTTACTATGCTATATTGAGATCTATACCAAATAAAACCCAAGGAATTATAGTAATGTTTATCAGTATTTTTACCTTATTTTTTTATCCTATGCTCAACAACGGATTTTTTAACAACCCTATCTTTTCTTTTCTAGGTAAAATATTTTTCTGGATATTTTTGAGCAACTTCTTTTTCTTGGGTATATTAGGAGCAAAGAATCCTGAGACCCCTTATGTCCAACTGGGGCTAATATGCAGTCACATACACCTTCTCATAGTTTTCGCTGTTTATCCTATAGTAACCATACTTTCTAACGCTAATTATAATGTTAATAGCTTCTATGTTAATTGTAGATGTATAACGAAACTTTAATTGAATGTCATCTCAAGTAAATAGAAAATTTTTAAACGAAAATATAGAACAGTTTACTTTAAATTTCGGGCCTCAACACCCTGCGGCTCATGGAGTGTTGAGATTAATATTAAAATTAAACGGTGAGATAATAGAAAGTGCTGACCCTCATATAGGACTACTTCACAGAGGAACTGAGAAATTAATTGAACATAAGACCTACACTCAGTGCTTACCTTATTTTGATAGGTTAGATTATGTTTCTATGATGTCCCAAGAACATTGTTTTTCAATGGCTGTGGAAGACTTATTAAATATAGAAATTCCCCTTAGAGCTAAGTATATCAGAGTATTATTCAATGAAATAACACGTATACTTAACCACCTATTAAGTATAACTACTCATGCTATGGACGTAGGAGCTCTTACTCCTTTCTTATGGGGATTCGAAGAGAGAGAGAAATTAATGGAATTTTATGAAAGAGTTTCAGGAGCAAGAATGCATTCAAATTATGTTGTTCCCGGAGGAGTAAATGAAGATATACCTCTGGGATTGTTGAATGATATTTATCAGTTTATTAATCAATTTTCATCCAGAATTGACGAATTCGAAGAACTATTGACTCAGAATAGAATTTGGAAACAAAGATTAGTATCTGTAGGGGTGGTACCTTACTATACAGCTTTTGGTCTTGGATTTAGCGGAGTAATGCTGAGAGGATCAGGTGTAAGTTGGGATTTGAGGAAAGAACTAGGCTACGAAATTTATGACACCTTGGATTTTAATATACCTATAGGAATAGATGGGGATTGTTATGATAGATATTTGATTAGAATAGAAGAGATGAGACAGAGCTTAAATATAATCTATCAATGTATAAATAATATGCCTAATGGACTGATAAAAACAGATGATAAAAAAATCACCCCACCTTCTAGAACTAACATGAAAACTTCTATGGAGGCCTTAATACATCATTTTAAACTGTATAGTGAGGGATTTAACGTCCCTAAAGGAGAAATATTTGCTTCAGTAGAAGCTCCTAAAGGAGAATTTGGAGTTTACTTGGTATCTGATGATACCAGTAAGCCATATAGATGCAAAATTAAAGCTCCCGGATATAGCCACTTGCAAGGAATTGACTATATGTCCAAAGGACATATGTTAGCTGATCTCGTCACTATTATAGGTACTCAAGATATAGTTTTTGGGGAAGTAGATAGATAATACTCTTTTTTTCTAATTAGCAGTTTAATAATGAAAGTAAAGTACAATTTTAAAAATGAAATAAAGAATTATACAAAATTTTGGCGTAATACCCCCGAACTTTTACCTACTTATACTTCCATTAGTATAAATAGATTTAACATTAAAAATTTTAAATCCAAAACTTACATAGAAAAATATTTTGTAACCAGTGAGCAAAGTAATGCAATGCTTTTGGATGTTCTATTCTACCTCCAACAATATACACCTTCTCTTTCTTTTAGGCGTTCTTGCAGGGAGGGTATCTGTGGCAGTTGTGGTATGAATGTAAATGGTACTAATGTCTTGGCTTGTCTCTTTAGTTTAAAAAAAAACATTGTTCCTAACAAGTTTTTAAAAAAAGACGTTGTTAAATATAACCACCTGATGATAAATCCTTTACCTCATATGCCTGTGGTGAAAGACCTAGTTGTTTCATTAGACCACTTTTATAAACAATACAATTCTATAAGCCCATTTAGAAAGAAAGCAGAGTCAGATATTAACCAGACATCTAATCAATTGAACATGACTAAAAAAAAAGACAGAGCTTTAATAGATGGAGTATACGAATGTATATTGTGTGCTTGCTGTTCTACAAGTTGTCCAAGTTACTGGTGGAATAGTCAATCCTATTTAGGACCTGCAGTACTGTTACAGGCATTTAGGTGGATAATGGACCCAAACGACCATTACACTTTGGAAAGATTACGTTATTTAGACGACGGAGATAAACTCCATAAGTGCCATAATATTATGAACTGTAGCTTGACTTGCCCTAAGGGATTAAAACCGGCAGAATCTATATCACAAATAAAAAATATGACTAAAACAGTTAATATAAAAACGTTGAACTTTAGAAATAGTAATTTAATTAACTAAAGTCAAGGTGCTCTACTTAGTTAACTTATTCAATGGATTCGTTATTTATCTTATGCCTTTTTTTTTGTTATCTGCAGGAATTTCTACTTTATTAGTAGCCATTTCTTATTTAGTAGCGAATCAAAATATGGATGTGGAGAAAACATCAGGTTATGAATGCGGATTTGATCCTTTCAATGACGCCAGAGATCCATTTTATATACAATTTTATATAGTAGCTTTACTATTTATCATATTTGATATAGAAGTAATATTTTTTGTCCCCTTCGTTGCATCTATAAAGTATTTGACTGTTATAGGCTATTATTTTATGTTTATATTTATAGTACTGTTAATAACTTCACTATTTCATGAATGGAATAAAAAATGTATAGAATTATAACATGCAATTTACCATTATAAAATACGAAATTATAGTAGTAAGTTTTGTTGCTTTACTCATATTTTTATTAATAGGCATAGCTTATCTAACTTTATTAGAACGTAAATTCATGGCTTCTATTCAAAGACGTAGAGGACCGAATGTAGTAGGTATTTTTGGGTTATTACAACCTATAGCGGATGGCGTAAAATTAATAGTTAAAGAAACTATTTTACCAAGTCATTCCAACACTTTAGTTTATGTATTAGCACCAATATTCACATTTTTTTGTAGCCTAGTACTTTGGCTCGTATTACCATTTGGACAGGGGCACGCCCTTTATGATTTCCCCTTAGGATTATTATATATCTTAGCTATCTCTTCACTCAGTATTTATGGTATTATATTTTCGGGATGGTCAAGTAACTCAAAATATGCTTTTTTAGGTGGATTAAGATCAGCTGCCCAAATGATCTCATATGAATTAAGTATGGGTTTGGTACTACTTTGCGTAATATTAGTAAGTGGATCTTTTCATCTAGGTTCTATTATAGAATCTCAAGTATATTCCTTCCATTCCGTTACTTTATTCCCTATCTGGATTATTTTTATTGTATGTATACTTGCTGAGACAAACAGAGCTCCATTTGATTTGCCGGAAGCAGAAGCAGAACTTGTTGCGGGTTACAACGTAGAATATTCTTCTCTAGCATTTGCTTTATTTTTCCTAGGAGAGTACGCTAATATATTATTTATGAGCGCCCTATCTACAATATTATTTCTTGGAGGTTATTTACCTATTATAGAATTAATTCCATTACCAGGTATACTGTGGTTTACTGTAAAGTGTTTGTTGCATGCACTTATCTTTATCTGGGTTAGAGCGACATTTCCTAGATTCAGATATGATCAGCTGATGAAGTTAGGATGGAAGTATTTACTTCCTTTAAGCCTAAGTTTTCTGTTAGTAGAAAGTAGTATATTGATCATTATTAATCCCTATTGAATTTGAATGGCTACCATAAACCAGCTGGCTAATCATTATCCGCGAAGAAGAAAAAAAACAAAAGTACGTTCTACTGCTTTAGAGAAATCTCCTCAAAAAAAAGGAATAGTTAACAAAGTGGTAGAACGTAAACCAAAGAAACCTAATTCGGCCAAACGAAAAGTTGCCAAAGTTAAATTGTCCTCGGGCAGATCAATAAATGTTCATATACCAGGGGAAGGGCATAATTTACAACCTCATTCTATAGTGTTGGTGAGAGGGGGCCGAGCTAATGATTTACCGGGTGTAAAGTATAGAATTATTAGAGGTAAATACGACTGCGATCCCGTTTCTGGAAGAAAAAGCTCGCCATCTAAATATGGTGTGAAGACTAAAAACTAGTTACTAATTATATACCTCTGAAGTAACTTTTTCATGTATTCAACTAAAATATATGTGCTTTTAGAAGAATTAAAATATAGAACTATAAATATAGTTCTCGCTGTTATTATAGGAGGTTTGATTCTAATTTTAAGTGATTTATCCATTGCGGATCATGTCCTTAACTTGCTTATAAAAGAGCAAGAAAAATATCATTCGTTATCGGAGTATATTTCGACGCATTATTATAATCCTAATTTGAAAAAAAATCTTGACTATAATTTTTTTTATTTTTACCCTGAACAAGAATTTAACTTTAACCTGTATTCTATTTTTGGTAGAATATATACTACCACTGTGATTTATTTGTTAAGTGTTACTTGCCCTATCGTTATCTATAATTTATTCATTTTTGTTAAACCAGCACTGTTTTACCATGAAGTTCGGCATATGCTTAAAATAACTAGTATCTTTGTAATAATATTGATATGTTCTGCTTTAATATCTGTGATAATAGTAAAAAAGTTGATCATCCAAACTCATGTGTTGACACAGATAAATAATGTTGGTTCTTATCCTAACTATGACTTTGCATTGATACTTGAACTTTTTTTTGAATATCAATTTAAACTTATGGTAGTAGCGCTGCTCTATTTAATATTAGTTTTAGTTTTTAAGAAATCTTCGATTGTTTATTTCAAAATAAAGTTTTTATACACCATAATAATATTTTTTACGTTCTATACTTTACCTGTTAACATGATTTTAGTAATTTTATTATTTAATTTGTTCTTTGTAGAAACTATCACGTTGAAGCTTGTAAAAAGCTTCAACTTTTATTATACGTACTAAATTATTAAAAATTAATAATTTAGTACGTATAATAAGAGAGGATGGGATTCGAACCCACGATACCTTAGAGGTATAATACTTTAGCAAAGTATCGCTTTAGACCGCTCAGCCACCTCTCCTATTATACATCACACAGCAAAACATATTAACAACAAATCATAGTAAAAAGCTTAAAGTGACGGAAGATATAATGATACCGTAATTGTTACTCATTAAAAGGAAACAGAAAAATAACAATACTATAGAACTAATAACTATGGAATTATTAATATTATAATCGATATAATGGAAATTTTTAGATATGTTAAAATACATGTTTTTAACTACATTCAGATAATAGTAACATCCCAGCACAGCCATTAGAATAAATGCTATTGCTATCCAAATAGAGCACTCTGATACTATTAAAGACATTATCAGGTATAACTTACCAAAGAAACCTAAAAAGGGTGGTATGCCTGCTAAGGATAAGAAGGATATAGCAAAATTAAGTGTATATAGACTATTAAGGAGATAAATACCCTTGTAATGGCTTAAAGAACTTAACTGTCTTTTTTCAAAAAAATTTACATAAGTAGTACTATTCTGGCATAGTGATGCAAATATTAACCCTGTATTAAGCAAATACACGAAGTAATAAAAGAAAAAAGAATATAAACCCAAAACTTCTCCTTTTAAGAAAGTGGATAGACATAAAGTAAAATAACCAGTATGGACTATACTACTATAGGCTACTAATCTTTTCATTTTTCGCTGGAATAAAGCACCAAATGAGCCCAGAATAATAGACAAGAACGAAATGAACATTAATCCATTATGGAGAGGGATGGCCATGGAAAATACTCTTAAAAATTTGATAAGAATAATGCTATATGAAAGAGTTGGGATAGAACTTATAAAAAATAGAGAATGGGAAGGAGTACCTTCATAAATATCACTAATCCAAAGATGAAAAGGGGCGCTGTAAATTTTAAATAGTAGAGCTCCTATTATAAAAAAACATGACAAAATTAAATAAAAAGAGGCGATACTTTCTCTTAGTAATGCAATATTACCTGTTATTAAGTAAATAAATATTTCATTTATATTCACAAGTCCAGTACAACCATAAAGCAAACTTAGCCCGACTAAAAACATGCCTGAGGAAACCGATCCAACTATAAAATATTTAAGACCTGCTTCTATATTATTAGTGTCTATTCTATTAATACTTACTAATAAATAACCGCTGATAGCAACTAATTCTAAACTTAAGTACAATAATATTATATTATTGGACGTAATTAGAATCATAGATCCTATTTGGATAGATAGAATTAACATATTATTCTCAAAGTTGTTTAATTTCAAATGTTTAGTATAGACGTAACTAATAATGAAAACTACTAAGACTAAAATATTGATGGTTAGTTTTAAATAATTATTATACTGGCTTATAAGTATACCATAGTCTGTTAAAAATAAATCCTCGAATGGGTAATGAAACTGTATTAATATCACCGATAGTACAATTAAGGCGGGCAACCCGCTATTTTGTTTTAGTGTAACAAAATAATTGTACTGTTTTGACATAGTGACAAACCCATAGTATATTACTAATATTACAAAATTTAACACAATTAATATTTCCCCCATTAAGCATTCTAATATCAAGTTAGACATGTTTTATTAGTGAGTGGAGTTGAACAGCATGAATAATACATTACTTTCTATTAACTCTATAAATGGTATGGGATAAATACCTATCCACAACATCAATAGTATAACGGGAATTATTAAATGAAATTCTCTCCTAGTAGCATCAAAACTATATTTGATATTATAGTCACGTGTTATTCCAAAGAATACTCTATTATAAATTAATAAAGAATAAAGTGTACAAGCTAAAAGTACTATTGATAAGAAAAACATAATCCCGGGCAAAATATCGACTATGCTGGCCATAATCATGCTTTCCCCTATAAAACTGCTAGTCCCCGGAAAACTTATATTTCCTAATGTAAATAAAAAAAAGAAGAGGCTTATAAGTGGCATGAGTTGAGTTATACCACTGTAGTAAAAGATTGTTTTGGTTTTAAACCGGTCATAGAGCATGCCTATAATTAAAAATAGCCCTCCCGACACAATACCGTGACTAAACATTAACAGTATAGATCCTACTAATCCAACTGGTTGCATAGTGAACAGTCCTACAACACCTATACTCATATGAGCTATAGAAGAATAAGCTATAATTCTCTTTATGTCTGTCTGTTTAAGAGTGGAAAAAGATGCATATATGCCACTAATGGTCGCTATACTAAATATCAAAGGCATAAAAAATACACTAGCTTCGTAAAAAACAGGTATTAATATTCTAATAAAACCGTAAATACCCAACTTCAATAAAACCCCAGCCAGTATGACGGATCCTTCCGTAGGAGCTTCTACATGAGCTTCAGGTAACCAAATATGAAAGGGAAAAAGAGGTATTTTTACACTCATAGAGAGAAAAAGTAGTATCCAAAATATTTTTTGAGTTTCAAAATCCACACTGTGAGAATAAAGCGTGTTATAATTTAAGCTTCCAAAATTAAAATATAAGTAAAGTAGCGTTATAAGCATAAATAGTGATCCAAACAAGGTATAAAGAAATAAAAGCAATGATGCATGTATTCTCCTTGTCTTGTAATTGTTTATTCCTATGAGAATGAACAAGGGAACAAGTATTATTTCGAAAAATATATAAAAGAGTAAGAGATTCTGAACACTAAATATAACTAACAGAAACAATTCCATAGAAACCATTATAAAATAAAATTCATTTTTGATGCTATCAACTTTATTCCAATTATATAACATACATATAGGAAATAGAAAGGTAGTTAAAAAGATAAATAATAAAGATATTCCGTCTATACCAAAATGAATGGAAAGTTTTATATTTTTTATAAAAAAATAGAATTGAAACATAGATTCATAAGGATTGTAAATTATCCACGTAATGATTGATAAGAGAAACAGTATTAAGCTAAATACTAGTGACAGGTACTTAGTTATATTTCTTGAATTGCTAGGGTAATTTAAAAATATTGCTATTCCTATAGTTATAATTATAACATTTGTTAAATACATACTTAGCTATGTAGTGTATTTTACTTTTGTAAAGTAGCGAACAATAGGGTTTACATTTACCTATACCTTTAGATATTATCTAACGCTCTTATTAAGCTATGTTCGCTTTTAAATATAGATTAAAGGTAAATTATCTGTCTTTCAAACAGAAGTTACGGGTTCAAATCCCGTTATTTTAAAAAGCAACTGTAAATTATAACTATAGATAGTTACACAAATAAAATGATTTTACAAAGTAAAAAAAAACAGCCTATAGAAAAAAAAAAATTAAAAAACAAAGAATCTACAGCATACAGCGGTAAAAACAATAAACTAGATTGGCTAAAAGAATTTTCCATAGGAAAAGATAAAAATGGTCAAGACATTAATCCTAAAAATAAATTAGAAATCAAATCAGACGATTATGCTAAGCATGTGTTGTCAAAAATAGGAACTTATTTTCATATAAAAAAAAGTATGCTGCATTATTTATTTCCTTATCAAATAGAATATGGTAAGATGCAATCTAAATTTTCTACTACAAGATATATAAGCAATTTTAATATTTCTATACCATTTAAATTAGAATACTATAAGTTGATTTACAAAAAAATGAATATTACTTCTTTTAGTTTGAAAAAAAACGAAAAAGAGAAATACTTACTTTCTTTAACTAAGAAGTTAAAGAAGAAACGTAGAGAAAATGTCTTTCAGAACTATAAAATATTTTATATCAAGCTTAAGGACAAACTTAAAGAACAAAAAGAGAAGCATCGTATATTAGCCGAAAAAAAAAAAAAGCTCGTAACTATTAATCAAGAAATGATATACCACTATAATAAGTTCCATTACTTTAAATTTCCCAGATATATTTGGGTAATGATATTTGAAGACCCCATAATTGAGAAGTTTACCAATCTTTTAATAAAAGATGGAAAAAAAGAGAAATCTGAAAAAATAATTATGAAAATGTTTTTACATTTACACGGGCATATGAGAAGAGATCCTTTTTTTATTATAAAAAAATCTATCCAATGTGTACGGCCCTACATACGTTCAAAAGTAATACCTTTTGGTAGACGTACGAAAACAGTACCTCATCCTATAAGTGAAAAACAACAAATAAAATTAGCCATGAAGTGGATTAAAGAAGAAGTTTTAAATAATAAGGCAAAGGAACCACTACACTTTAAGCTTATAGAGACTTTGAACCATTCTTCTTTCAGAAAAGGAGAATCTTACCATAAAATGATTAACATGCATAAGGAAGCTTATAGTCAGAGAGCTTATATGTATTTTAATTATTTTTTAAAAAGTTCTAAAGCCAGAAATAAACGTCACTACTAATAATAGTTAGTTCTACTCATTTTTACTAGGATTGTTGCAGAAAGTTACGTGATACGTAGAGTATAAATTAATTATCTCATCACAGAAACTGTTGTGTACTAACTTTAAAATTATAAAAATTTTAACTAAAAAACTCTATCATGAACTTCGTAGTAGAAGCTAAATTAATTGGAGCAGGATTAGGAACAATAGCTTTAGCAGGTGTTGGAGTTGGTATTGGATTGATTTTTTCTTCTTTTTTAGCGTCAGTAGCTAAGAATCCAAGTATAGCTAAAACGGCTTTTAGCTACGCTATTCTAGGATTTGCTTTGACTGAAGCTGTTGCTTTATTTGCTTTAATGATCGTTTTTTTAATACTTTTTACTTTCTAAAACAAAGTAATACTTTCTAATTTCTCTTTTATTTGAACTTTTAAGTTTTAAAGCTTATCTGTTGTTTATGTAAAAATTATGTTCCTTTCTCCCTTTGAACAATTTAAAATATTTTTTCTAAATTCTGTAGATTTTTTAGGAATAACTATATTCTTTTCTAATTTTACACTGTATAATATAATAATCTATCTAATAATGATAGTATTATTTCAATTTTTCTATAAAAATATGTTTAAAACAAATATTTTTAATTCAATACTTTCTACTTATTATAGTTTTACTTTTAATACCCTCGAAAGTCAAGTATCTAATAGAGGGAAAATATTTATACCTTTTTTACAGTTTGTATTTTTATTTATAGCATTATCTAACTTAATAGGTATGATCCCTTACAACTTTTCAGTAACTAGCCATATAGCTTTTGTATTTGGATTTTCTTTGATGATATTTTTGGGATTTCAAGTCACGGGATTAAGTTTATTTGGATATGAATTCTTCGGTTTTTTCTGTCCTAGTGGAATACCCTTATATATGACTCCTTTCTTAGTTTTAATAGAGCTTATTTCATACGTATTTAGAGTTATAAGTTTATCAATTCGATTGGTAGCTAACATAGTTTCAGGACATATACTGTTGAAACTTATCATGGGGTTTATATTTAATATGTTGTCAAAAGGATCTTTGTTTCTATTGGCTTCAGCTTGCATTATTCTAGTTATGACTCTTATTTGCCTAGAGTTAGCTATAGCACTACTACAAGCTTATGTATATTTAGTTTTATGTGCTATTTACTTAAAAGATGTTTTAACTATAGATGATCATTAATAGGAAATGTACCTTTTAGTTTTTTACTTAAGCTTAAATTCTTTTTTAATCACATCTCTATTTGGAAGATACCTAGGTTATGCAGGATCAAACATAATTACTACTTCTTTAACGTTTATATCCAATATTGTATCTTTCATCGTGTTTTATGAAGTAGTTTTAAATGAATCTTATTGCGAAGTAAACTTGTTTAAATGGATAAATACAGAACTATTAGACGTTAGCTTCAAACTTAGCTTTGATTCATTAACATCTCTCATGTTAATTGTTGTGAATACGATAAGCTTATGTGCTCATTTTTACTCTATATCTTACATGCACGGTGACCCTCACCAGCCTAGGTTTATGTCTTATCTTTCTTTATTTACCTGGTTTATGATTGTTTTGATTACAAGTTCAAATTTCATTCAATTATTCCTTGGATGGGAAGGAGTGGGGATTTGTTCATTCCTTTTGATAAATTTTTGGTTCACCAGATTACAAGCTAATAAATCTGCTGTAAAGGCTATGGTAACTAATAAAATTAGTGACATATGTTTAACAGTTGCTATGTTTCTTTTGTTCTCTCAATTCAAAACTCTAGATTTTAGCTTATTATTTACTTCGATTACCAGGACGAATGACTTATACTATAATATAGATATAATATGTTTCTTAATAATGTTGGGAGCTGTAGGAAAATCAGCCCAAATAATATTACATGTTTGGTTACCTGACGCGATGGAAGGTCCTACACCGGTATCTTCTTTGATACATGCAGCAACCATGGTCACGGCAGGAATTTTTCTAGTAATAAGATGTTCTTATATTTTTGAACATTCGAGTACTGTACTTTTAATTATTATATTTTTTGGATCTTTAACTGCCTTCTTCTCTTCCATTACGGGTTTCTTTCAAAATGATATAAAAAAAGTGGTAGCTTATTCTACTTGCAGTCAACTAGGATATATGTTCTTCATCAATGGTTACTCGTTTTACTCAATCAGCTTCTTTCACTTGTTCAACCATGCTTTTTTTAAAGCTTTACTTTTTTTAGCTGCAGGGAGCCTCATTCACAGCATTAACAATGAGCAGGATGTAAGAAACATGGGGGGATTTGTAAAATTATTCCCACTCCAATACATGTCAATACTCATTGGATCACTTTCCCTTGCGGGTTTTCCTTTTACAACAGGATTTTACTCTAAAGATACTATTATAGAATCTAGTTATAATATGCCTTCTTCCTATTTTAATCTTCAAGTCAACTTTATACACGGGTTGTACTGGATATTAGTGGTATCAATATTATTTACTTCATTATATAGTTTAAGAGTAATACTATTGACTTTTATTGAAAAATTCAAAGGGAAAATATATACTTTGAGGAACATACACCATATAGATATTTTTATAATGATACCTTTGGCTCTATTATGTATACTAAGTATAACAATAGGGTTTATTACTAAAGAATTATTGGTAGGATTAGGTACTCCAGTTTGGGATAGTAGTATAATGAACACTCAATATATTTTTGATTACGAATTCTATCATCCCATCTATAAAAGTATACCATTGATAGTTAGTGTCTACAGCTCGCTAGTAATAACAATTTTTTATGGGATGTTTTATAAAACACGCCAACTGATGACGTTAAGTCAAATTATTCAGAGTATAATCACTTTCTTAAATCAGAAGTGGTTTTTTGATAAGTTGTATAATGATTTTATTAGTAGAACTATATATAACTCCGCAGATTTCTACTACCTTAGGCTTTTTGATAAAGGTATTTTAGAATTTTTTGGACCTTATGGGATAACTATTTTATCTAATAAAGTGATTACATTACTTATTAAATTACAGTCAGGGTTAGTATATCACTTTATAGGATTGATATTAAATTGTATCTGTTATTTGATAGTAGGTTACGTAGTAGCTGTGTATATATAACGGTCTTAGTTTTACACTGTATCTCTTTAATTTATTTCTGAACAAAAAATAATAAAAGCGGATATAGATTAAAGGTAAATCCTCTGTCTTCCAAACAGAAGTTATGGGTTCGAATCCCATTGTCCGCAACTACAAAAATGCTGCTTTCTAGAGGATTAGTTCAATCAGGTAGAACGTTGGTTTCCAAAACCAACAATAGAGGTTCAAATCCTCTATCCTCTGTTTGTGGGGTATAGCCAAGTGGCAAGGCGTTGGTCTTTGACACCAAGATTCAGAGGTTCGAATCCTCTTGCCCCAATACAACTAAGCAATTAGCTCAACAGGCAGAGCGTCTCGTTTACACCGAGAAGGTTAATGGTTCGATTCCATTATTGCTTAAAACAAAATAAAAAAAAACCACTTAGAGAGAATAACTCAGGAGGTAGAGTGTCGGTCTGTCACGCCGAAAGCCATGGGTTCGAGTCCCATTTCTCTCGGATCTCTTATAAACTTTAACTATGAAAGATACTAACCAGCTAAATTACCCTGAAAAAATCAACATAAAACTCCTAATGAAAATGGGAGCTCATATAGGACATGCAAAAATAGATTGGAACACAAAAAATAATGCATATTTGGCTGGATTGACCAACAATAAATATATTATTTTTAATATAAATAAAACACTTTTCTTTTTTAAAAAAGCTTTAATGTTTATGAGATCAGTAGGGCTAAATAATGGGACATTTGTAATTTATTATCCTGGAGATAATAATTTTTATAGACTTATGATGGAAGGAGTTTTGGATAAAGAAGGATTAATGCCTACAAGATATCCATTTATTCATTCAATAGTCAAGCCCGGGTTCTTTTCTAATTGGAGGATTAATTATAGAAAACTAGTAAAAAAATTTTTTAAAGTTATATTTTATAATCCTTTTTTCTTTGGATCTATTGCAACGAAAGAAATTGACAAAGATATTAACAATGTAACTTTGAATGCTTTCGTGAACAAAGATAAACTTAATTACTTGAGATTGAAAAGAAGTAGATTTATAAGAAGGTTCAGTTTCAGCTCTTGGATAAAGAAGTTTATGGAGTTAACTGATACATCATATTTTCGACGCGCTATGCGTGTAAGTAAATCTCTCATAGGGGTAAAAAAATTTAAGAACAGATTAAGACTAAATCGTTACAATTATCACCAAAAATTATTTTCTAATGAAAATGTTGCTCGTCTGCAATATTTGGTAAAAAAAAAAAGCAAGAGGTCAGACACACTTAATGTTCAATTAGCAAAAACTTTTTTAAAAATTTTTTTTAAAGGGTACTCTTCTTTATCTAATTTATGTTTCTCTCACAAAGAAAATAACTTATCTAATAAGTTCCTAATAGTAAACTTTGATAAAAAATTAATAAACTCCGATAAATATTGCATGTACGCAGTCAATTCTGGTAATTACAGAAAAAACTTACTAAAAACTAAGTTGAATACTAACGTATACAGATTTATTAATAATGAATCTTTTTATACTTTTTGTTATAAAACGATAACAAAAAATCGTAAAATTAATATTAAATTAAAAAGGTATTATGATTACTTTTTATTTAAGGGTAAAGAAAGTTTTTTGAGAAACTTTTTAAAAAATTTCAATCTTAGATTTTTTTTGATAATAGGATCAACAGCAAAAAAAAAAAAATATATGAAACGCAAAATAGAAATACGTAAGATTAATATGCATAAAAGATCAAAAAGGTTGAGGTTAACAAATCGTCAGAGAGCCGTAAATCTGAAACGTAGATATAAGAGTTTACTTGGATTTAACAATAAATGGATAATAAAAAATTCACTAGATAAATTTTTTAACAATAACAAGTCTAAAAATACTCCTAGGAGTATAAGAGATGAATACAAAAAACGTTATTTTCAACAGAAAGACTTTAAAATTGAAGGTTTCTTTGATTTCCTATCAAAAAAACCTCTGTATCAAAGTTTTAGAAATAAGAGAGGAAAAAAATCTCAATTTTCAAGAATAGATTCTCTCAAAATGCTATACTACAATATTTATGAAATTCTCATTAAAATTTCTCTAAGAAGAAAAAAACAAAGAAGCAATAGCGATGCTCTTACTCCATATGAACAAAAACTTTTCAGAAAATTCATTAAATTTGTACTTATATTTAGATACCTTAAAAGAATAAAACGAGTACCTACAAGCGTGCTTTTATTAAACCCTACTGTGCATGAATCTCAGTATACAGACTTTTCATCATTAAATAGCGCAATGATAGGAATAACGGATTCTAATTCTATATACAGCAGCTTGTCCTATTTTATACCTAGTAATGATGACAATTTCATTCTATTCCTATACTACGTAAAAATGATTTCTAAGGCATTTGGCGATGGAAGAAAATCATTCTTTTCTAATAAGTTAAATCCTAAGTTTGCACACAATCTTTCAAAGTCTAGAATGTACAAAAACTCATTTATCTATCAGTATCGAGACGGATTTCGTAAAGGCGAATCAAGTTTTTTTTTGCTACCTCATGGTCATCACCATGATTTGAAACATTATAAAAGGCTTGAAGAGAGTAAAAAAAAAAGAGAAGAACAATTATTAAGTAGACAAAGAGAAGATTACTCTAAAAATACTAAAGTTAATCTATTGCAAAACAAAAATAGGAATTACAATTCAAAGAATCCTGAAAACCTATTAAATACCTTCAACTCTAAAAAGAGACTTAAAGAGACAAACAAATATGATACTAGTTATATTCGTAATATGAATAACTACGCCGGCCGTGGAAAATTGAAGGTGTTCAAAAAAAGTAAGAACCCTTTTTTCAAACCAAAAAATAAATGAAAAATCCTCGTTATAAATTACTAAAACAAGTAGGTATACAGGAATTAGCTCCTTTCAAATTTAATGTAAAAACATTCAGACATCTGTTAGTAGCAAAGTACACTTTCCTGTATTTTTTTCACCGAGAGTTTATCAATAAGAGGTTCATTCATCTCAAAATGAACTTGAAGACTTATTTTTATCCATTTCCAGGCTCAATAAACCAATTTATGGTAGAAAGTGAGATAACTCCTCCTTCAGAATTAATAAATTTTAATAAAGAGAAATATAAAAAGTTTTTGTTAAATTACAAAAACTTAGATAACATGTTAGGATTCTCTACGAGGAAAGAAAAAAAAAAAAGAAAAGTCTCAAAAAAAAATCCTAATCGAATAAAATGGAATTTTGATAAATTTACGGATAACAATAAAAAAAGAAAGTGGTTTAATAATATGAAAAACTACAAATTAAAAGAAAAGCCTTTTGTCAGAGAATACGCTCAAAAGATTGGATTAATTGAGGCTTCTGATAGAGTTTTCCTGAAACCTCGTAAATTTTTTCTAAAGAATTTTACTAAAGTTCCAAAGAAAAAACAAGTTTCTAAATCAGATTTGATGAGTTACAACTTCTCATTAACTTCCAGTTTAATGTCTAACCCTTCTTCCTTTAATTATCATGGTATTTCGAACCCCATTTATAAACTGATACTTATGTATCAAAAATTTTATTTGAAGATGAGTTTTGTGAATTTAGATGCTTCTCATCAAAAATTTTCTAATTTGAGGATAACAAATTCCATAAAAAAAAATTTTCTTACCAAAATAAAAAAAATCAAAACTATGTTTAGAAAAACTAAAATTTTTAACAAAATAGAAACAGAAAACCACTATGAAGACAAAAACAATATATCAGATAGTAATTTTCGTTACAAAATTTTATCTCACAATTTAAAATTAATTTTTTTTAAAAAATTAAAAAAAATATTGTACCATCTAAGTAAGATATGCTTCAATACGAAAGCCAGGACTAGACTTTGGAAGCTATCACATTTATATAGACACAGTAGACGTAAGTTAATTTCAAAAAGAAAACTCTATGTAGACAAAATCAATTCTTTGCAAGATTACGAAGAAAATATTTACGATGATTTAGGGTGGTTATCTTTGATGGATTATTTTTTTCCAAAGTTTGTTCAATCAGGTTTCAAAATTTTTATGCATAGAAACTGCTACAACAAATTTTTAATTAACCCTATGATTTATAAAAAATATCTGAAAGAGCTAAATAGATCGGAGACTTTTATTAGGTTCAGCAGAAAAATCACAAATAAAAGTCAACAGAAAGGAATGAAAAAATATTTTATAGAATTATACAGGAATAAATTTAAGAAAAAAAAACACTCTCCTTTTCATGGACTTCAATCTTATTATAAAACTTCAAACAGAATAATTTCTTTTTTAATGAAAAGACCTGTAAAGAAATATAGATATTATTTTAAGAATCATAGGTTGAGACTATTTAGGGTGAAACTTTTAAAAATAATATATAACTTAAAAAGAACTAGAAAAGCTAAAAAAATACTAAACAGTAAAATTTTCATAGGGAAAATGAGTTCTTCTCATGTACATCCTTTACATAGATATATTAAGGATGCTTTTAATATATACGGGTATAATCAAAGAACTAAATTTTTCTTTGAAAATAAAAACAATAAGTTGGATCTAGGAGATATGTTCTCTCTTACTTCTAAAGAAGGTAAAATTATTACAGATTTATATAATGTAAAAAATTATTATTTCTTTAGGGTCTTCCATTTTTACATAAGCATGATATTTATGTTTGAAAAAAAAAAATTAACACTTTTTAAATCATTTGGTAAATATTACTTCTTTTTGGAAATTATTAAGTACAAATTAGGGTATTTATTGAGTAAATATTTGATTTACAGGTCAAAATTAAAAAAAAGAAATATTAGTTTGAAACTCAGAAAGAACACAGTTCCTTTTGTTCATGATGGTGTAGTATTTTCAGCTCATTTGGCTCATCCTTATTCTATATTTAATAGACATATTTTATACATGGGACCTTCTATAAATCTTAAGAAAGCTAATTTGGATGAGTTCTATAGGAAAAGATTCAGTTTACATACTAATAAAAAGAAAAGAAGTAGAGGAAACAAAATATTGAAATTCCTAAACTTTTTCAATCGTAAAGTACCTTATCATATGAAGATTCACCATAACAAATACCATATTATGAGATATTTGCAATTTATTAAGGGAATCAAGAATTTTGTTACCTATGGATTCGACTTGGGTTTCATTAAAGGCCGTTATGGTTTGGTAGTAACAGATCCTTCTTCAGAAGAAGCAGCGAACAACTTAATAAGCAAATTAAGAGGTAAAGTGCATAAAAATAAAGTAGAAAAGCTTCTAATAGGAGATGAGAATGATGCCCCTATAATATCACACTCAACATAAAAGTTATTTAGAAAATATAAATAAAATAATGACGTTTTATTTTTTTTACCTTTGTAAAAAGAGTATGCTCTGTACACATTATGATCAGTAATACTGAACATTAACCGTCAGTTCTAAATTTAAAAAAAAGAAATATTCTTATGTATAAACTATACAAACCTTTAATTCTAGCTTTATAGGAGGGGACGTGAGGGGAGAGAGACCTTTTAAGTTAGAATTAAAGGAAAAAAAATCTTTATAACACTAATATTCTATCTAACTTTATAAGGGGGGGACGTGAGGGGAGAGAGACCTTTTAAGTTAGAATTAAAGGAAGAAAAAATCTTTATAACACTAATATTCTATGTTAAAAACTTACTATCCTTATCACATTGAACAACGGGGCAATTAGTTTAATTAAAACTCATAGTATCGAATTGCATCGTGCAGGTCTCTGAGAGACCTGTATCAAGTTTAATAGTTTTAGATTCAAAAACGTTTTTTAGTTTTAACTAAAAAGTTAAACTTGGTACGGGTTGATCCAACGGTAAGGGATGTATTCCGGATTAATACAGCGATGCTTTGGTTTGTTATGAATACAGGTAATAATCCTGTATTGCCCGCAGTTCTATACCGTTACCACAGATAATACTGACAGTATGAAACTAATTATTAATAATAAAAAATATAATTTGAAAAATTATGATCAAACAACAATATTACAAGCCCTTTCAATAAAAAACATCCATGTACCCAGATTCTGTTACCATGAGAAATTAAAAATCGCTGGTAATTGCAGGATGTGTTTTATAGAATTGCCTAAATCCAAGAAGCCTATATTGTCTTGTGCTACGGCAATTCAAGACGGAATCGAACTGTATACCAATACATTCGTGGTCAACAAGGCACAGGAATCTGTGCTCGAATTTCTCCTTGTAAATCATCCATTAGATTGTCCTATATGTGATCAAGCAGGTGAGTGTGATTTGCAAGAATTAACTAAAAACTTTGGAAGCGATAGAGGTCGATTCGCGGAAACAAAAAGATCCGTAGAAGATATAGAGGTAGGAAGTGCCATTAAAACTATAATGACGAGATGTATACACTGTACAAGGTGTATACGATTTGCGGATGAAATACTAAAGATTCCAAGCCTTGGTACTACAGGGAGAGGTAGAGATACGGAGATTTCTACTTACGTAAATAGAATACTAGAATCCGAACTTTCGGGAAATATTGTAGATTTATGTCCCGTTGGAGCTTTAACTTCTAAGCCTTACGCTTTTAAAGCAAGACCCTGGGAATTGAAGCCTAAAGAATCTATAGATATTTTAGACGCTGTAGGAAGTTCTATAACACTTCACACAAAAAGTAATCAAGTTATGCGTGTACTCCCAAAACCCAACGACCTTGTAAATGAGGAATGGATAACAGATAAATCCAGATTCTCGTTTGATGCACTCCCATTACAAAGATTAACTAGTCCGTTCATAGCTTCAAAAAATTATATAAAATCTAAATTTAGTAGTACTAAATGGAAGCATATTACTAAATGTATTTCTAAAAGTGTAGCCTTTTTTTGGAAATATGCTCAATTTGTAACTAATATAGGAGCATTAGTGGATTTAGCAGGTGCATTATCAATTAGGTACGTTGGAGCGTGTATGCAATCTGATAATACAGAAAAAATTAATTTTACGGTGGATAGTAGATCCACTTATTTCATAAACAAATCTATGGAATATATAGAGAATCAAAAGATTTATTGGTTTTTAGGAACCAATCTAGACCATGATTCGCCGCTATTGAAGATTAGAGTGCAAAAAGAAAATGGCAGTAAGATATTTAGGTTAGTAGGGTCATATTGGAATACTATCATTTCCAATACAAAACATCCGTCTTCTTCAATCAAATCTTTACTGAAGCTTATAAAAGGCGCGTCACAAACAAGTAATTTCTTCTACAATAATAAAAAATTTGAGTTGTTTTACAAATCTAATACCCAGAAAATAAATTTTAGGAAAAATAAAATTTCATTAATAGGGTCTCTTTTTGAAACAAAAAAAAGATTCAGCACATTAGACTTTTTGAATCTGTCCAATTTAACACAGCATAATCCAGTGCATAACCATTCTAATTCAATCCATCAATACGAGCTAGGACTCACAAATAGTTATTTACAAAGTAAATCTGATTTATCAAATTTGAGTCGATTGTCAAAGTGTCTTACATTAAATTTAGGTGATCATTCTTATGAAGTAAAGAACAATTCATTAATAGATATTTTTGCCGGTCATCACAAGTCAAATTTAATTGATTACAATTATAGCTACATACTTCCAAGTATAAGCCACGTAGAAGGCAAATTAATTTTTATAGACAACAGAGGGAACCCTAAGTATACAAATATTGCAGTGGGTAAGTTAGGTGTATCAAAGAGCTTTTGGTCTATAGTTAAAAAACTTATGAAAAGCTTAGGATTTAATGACTTAAGGAAATCCGTTGTATCGAAGTTTAGATACTATAAACGTTTTATACTTAAGCTTGTATCTGATGATCCAATTAACTTTTTTATATTCAACGGTGAATATGTTATACATAACGATATATTTAGAAAAACCATATATATTTATTATGGGACCGATTTAGTCTCTATTTCTTCTCCAAATATGGCAAAATTTTCAGTAGAAAGAAGTAATTGGATTAATTCCTTTCATAAAACTAACAATATTTAAATATGACACTTGTAGTACTAACATATTTAATAATGATATTCTCAGCAATAAGTATGATATTAACTAACAATCCCGTCTATGCTTTAAAATTTTTAATATTAACTTTTCTTAATTTTGGATTTTTATTAGTGTATGTAGACATTTTATACTTAGGCTTGATATTTATTATGGTTTACGTGGGAGCCGTATTAATATTGTTTGTATTTGTTATAATGATGTTAGATATAAAGTATAGTTTGATTAAAAAGTCTAATTATGCTACTGTTGGCTTTCTTTTTGCATTTTTATTTTCTTTATCTATTTTTATAGCTATTAGCTATAATATAGAAGAGTTAGAATTCACGCAACTTTCTGAAACATTGTTTATCGACAGTATTTCACTGGAAGAAGATTTATCAGTTTTGATAAAGCTAGGTACAGTTATATTTAACTACTATTTCGTGAACACATTAGTGATAGGTATATTACTTTTAGTAGCAACTATAGGAGCTATTTACTTAACTCACGTGACAGATGTAGTTCCAACTAGAACACAGTCTTTTCAAAAAGACACAGGGAAAGTATTTTTTTATACTATTTATGACAATTTAAAAAAATGAAAATGATAAAAAAAATAATGATGGTTTCTTGTGAAATATTAAAAAATTTGATATTTGCTTATGTAAAATTAATATTAAGTCCTTTTAGATTTATAATAGATAATTTCACTACTTCTATAATAAACATTAACTCTTATATTTTAAATTACGGAATATTACCCATAATTAATTTATTTTACTACTTATTGTTTATACTCATAATAAAAAACATGAGAAGAGTTCAATACAGACGAGTAATATTAGCACTTTATAAGGAAAAGTGGTTTTTTAATGAAATACATAGACCCGAACATATAATGTTTTCGTACAAAAATATATTTAAATATATTTTATACAATCACAAAACAAAGACAGGTATAAGTCCCCCGTTTGTAGGAAAACATTATGCTACTCCCGGGCTTGTTTATCAATTAAAGTACTTAGCTAAAGCTAAGCACCCTGGCTGGAAAACAGATAGAGCTATATTTTTTCATGGTCCAAAAACTAAACACAATACAAAATTGGTTGATCAGATAACTCGCATTTGGAAGCATTCTTCGGCGGAATCAAAGTTATTTGATAGTATAGAAATATATTCTAAAAATTTAATTCTTTTTTACAGGAGATTATTCAGACGTCTTCCGGAAGAAGTATTTTATATTATTACCAAAATGATTTATTTAATGAATAAAAGCACCACTACTAAAAACGACGCTTCAACTAGTGTTCAGAAAGTTTCGTTTTTTAATATAAGAAGAATGATTAATGTACGCTATGGAACACGCATTACTGATTTTCTGTTCAGAGAACAATTGAATATGTACATATCTTTCATTAAATATTTATATTCAATCCTTTTAATACTGTTCCCAAAGATACTAAAATTAAACTTTTCTTGGATAACTTTCAGCAGTAAATTTCTTAAAAATTACTATTTCAAATTAGTCTCCATAGGAGAAATTCCTACAGAAAGGTCAATAATTACCTCTGCTCTATTTGGGCAAGGTGGTAATCTATATTTAGATACGGGGTATTTTATTAGGAACTGGAATTTAAACCTGGTGAAGCATGAAAATCCATTTGCTTATGTTGATAGGATTAAAAAATATAATATGTTAGCATTTGAACATAATTTATTAGACAAAGCAAGAATCCTTGAAAGACGAGACTCGGGAACTGACAAAATTAATTTGCACAAAGTCGGGACGAGACCTATAGTTAAAGTATCAAGTGATCTCATGATGGCAGCTAATACTAAAGTTGGATATTTTGATAATCTTATTAAATACAGAATGGGTACGGATAAATTTTTTTCTGATAATTACAAGCCATATATTCAATTTGATGGATCGCCAGATTCTTATGGATTCTCCTATCCTATTACTAGTAGTAAAGCTAAATTTCACCATTTAGATAATATGGTAAATTTTCAAATGCTTACTAGATTACCACAAGATCAAGCAACTTATAAAAAATCTTTTTTGAATATAAAAGTGACAAAAAGAAAAAGAAAAACAATAAGGAACAGGTTTTTTAATAAATCTTCTCCAAGGAGATGGACCAACAGCAACACTTATACTGCTCACAAGATAAGGACTAGAGCACCTTTGAAACGTGATATATCACGACATTCTCTAGAGAATGTCCCACATAAAGATTTCATTAATACAGAATTGCTTAAAGAATATAAGTTTAAATTTAATCTTATGAAAAAAATTTATTCTATAATTGGATCCTTTACGAGAATACTACTGATATTAGACTCAAACTTAAATATAAGCGACTTCTATAGGAGCAAAATATCTCGAAAGACACGTTCCCAATCACACTTTGAAAATAGTGTGAGTTCCTTAGAACATTTTGATTTCGAGAGTTTACTCGTACTATTAGTATCTTTAGAAAGTATGTTTTATGTATTATATATAGTAAATCATCAATAAATATGAAAGACCTCTTTCAAATGGGTTATATATTGACTTACAAATTAGGAAAAACAGCAGTTGAAACATTAAAATGGTCGTTTTATAAAGTGACAAATATAACTATATATCGTTATATAAAAACAGAAAACGTTGAGTATGATGAAGAAAGTATGAGGAGGGATGTTTATCTTCAGAATAAACTAGATTTAGGCTACGAGTTGACTGAAGAAGATTATCATATTTATCCTTACATGTATGGAAAAGACGCAGATAAGTACAATACTATAATGCGTCAATACGAAGTAATGAGACGTCTTAAGCTCATGGAATATGATAATAAGAAATCTTTTAGTCCTCGGACAAAAGATTATTTGCTTTCTTTTTATGAATATAAGGGGGATAACCATCCTTACGAAACTTCTGGCACTGAAGACGAAGATGCTGCTATACAGTCCATGGAAGACAGAATTAGTAGTGATCGTGACATGGAATCAAATCTTGAAGATTTATTAACAATTTTTCTACGTAATTACTTAAAATCGTACCGAGTTGATATCGAAGATAAAAATGCCCGGTTTATGGATGAAGATACCTATATTGAAATAGGCAATAAGCTACCTAGCAGACAAGAACTGGATATTGGTATAGAAATTAATTTAGATACTCTTTGGAAACATTTAAAGCCTGTAGATTGGGTCCCTTCAAAAGAAGAAGTCCAAGAATTATACAGGGAGACATCTGCTTCTCTTGGATTACACAAAAAAAACGTTTTAGCTGAACTCCACCAATTACACCAAATGGATGATGGGTTTCATTTATCCCAACAATGGGATCTAATAATTAAAGCAGCTGCTTGGATAACTGGTTGGGATTTAGATAGGTTTTTAGTTTTGCCTTTTTGGAATGGTGAAAATATCCAAAAGAAAAAAAACAGAGTTATCACCAAAATGCAAGAAATGCATGAAGCTAGACTGGTAGAAGATTTTTTACATGACAGAAATAAAAAAAACGATGATGATGAAACTTTTGGTAAACCTACAGGTGATTCATCTAATGGATCAGGAGGATCAGGATGGAGAAAATTAGTATTCGAGAGAGATTATGTAGATGGAGAGTACAAAGTAACCAAGTCTTATTGGGTAAGACAATTTTCTGAGAATAAACTGAATTTAGATGAAACTGCCCAAATTTATCCTTTTTCTGATCTTAGTAATTACTATTCAACATATAACTACTTTTTAATTAAAAACAGTGGAATAGGCAACTTAGGTTATAGAACTTACAGCAATACTCATTATTTAGATAAAATGGTAAGTTATTTAAATGACTCTAACTTTGGCTACCATAAAACAGGAGAATTAAGTGAAGCTTGGTCCAATTTTTTTAATAGTCAGAAGTTTTTAAATCATAGATATTTTTATAATTTTATAAATCCATTAAGAAACTTTATTAGTGAAAGCGGGTACTACCGTTCCGGATATAATAGAGCACATCCTTTGGCGATGTCTGCTAACTTATTCAGATCTACAGATTTATTTGCGTTACAGTTCTATTCGAAAGGTCCCATAATTAATTACCCTTTGAAAAGACACAAGTTAAACTTGAAGAATTTAGAAGATAAACATGCTTTTTCTATACCTCATAGAGGTGCTAAAGAACCTATAAGTAGAATACGGTCCACTCAACTAAAACAACATTTTATTAACTCTAGACACCAACATTTTGAACATGCATCTAATATGAGGATTCCTCCAAGGTTAAATTCAGAACGTAACAGTTTGTTATTTTATGAGACGCTAAATTACTATAAGGAGCTATCTAATTTAAACCCTTTGGAAAAATTATATACATTCAATCATAAGTTATTAGGTTCAAAAAGGCTATCTAAAGAAATGCCTGAGTATATTACTAGAATGTCTAATAGGCTTTTTAAAAAGTTAGTTAACATTGATAGAAAATCAACTTCAGATAACAGAAATGTATTTCTAGACTATATATCTTCTATCAAATATTATTTGTCTAATGATATTAGATCTACTAATACTCCATTCAGTAATCTTAATGATCTTATGGATCAATATCTCCACCAAATGAATACTTCTGAAAAGAACACATTTATAAAAAACTATTTTTTTAGAAAACATTTTCTTAGGGATTTATATCATAGATTCAACTTTACAGAGTCAGATTTTAAATCTGGTACACATGCAATTAAATCCTACCTGATGAGCAGAAATAAGTACCATCACGTCGGTAATAATCTAACTAGCAGTATTAGTCATAATTTAGAAAATTATTACCATATTAAACTTAATTCTTATAGTTTAATAAGTAGATTAAAATTAGAACTTATTTCAAAAATTAGCATGAATCCTAATAAACTTTCACAATATATTGATATTAGTACTCCAACAAAAGTAGACTTTTTTTTACAAGATTATGTCGGATTCCAAGAAGTTTCTTTTTATTTATTATCAGTTTTTACTTTGATAGGGGTTAATGTGTATCACTTTTATTCTAACTTAGAGAGTTTAGTCATTAATTTGGGAAATGATTCTTATATCTATCCCTGGATGAGTCCAATTATAAAAAACTTTCATACTTTTTGGTATGGATCTAAATATTTTCACTTGGATTTTAGAACGTTAGCAAATACTGCTTATGAAAGCGAAGTTCAATATAGCATGAATAGCCCTTTTAATGAATCCATTAAAGGATATGATTATATCAAAGATTATTATAACTTATGTGATAATCTCAATTCAAAAGATTCTTATCTTGGAGGAATATTTACTCCTAATAGATATTTTAGAGATCAATCTAATTACTATATTTTTCAAAATAGAGCAGTTCTTAAACTGCCCTCTTTTCCGCAGTTCAACGATAGTATGGTTTATTTCCAATGGGATAACATGCCTATATTAGATTTGTTACATCAGAGTTTAGGAAGTAATTTATTCAACCAATATGTTACTTTTACTCACAATATCATAAAATACGACTTAACTCATTTAATGCTTCTTCTGTATAAAGATTTTTACTTCAACTTTTTTATTTTAGGAGATACTTCTCCTGTAGACTATGCTTATTACAGTGTTCTGGAATTTCTGAGCTACTTGCTCATTTTCATATACGGTATACTAAAAATACTCCTATCTCCTTTAAACCCGTGGTTATTTACCATGCTGGTTAAAATTAGTATATTTTTTGGTATCTCGTTTATGGATTATGCAGGTAATGATGTAACTTTTCTTAACTTAAGACATCTTTTTGTGTATGTTCCTATATGGTGGTTCTCGGATATTCTTACATCATTTATGCATATAGTAGACTCAAGAGCAAGAACTGTTTGGGTTGACATAGGAGATAATTATAGAGAATTCTTAGAATTACACCGATTATTTGACCAATGGTATTATTATTATTTTATAGATAATTACCTTAGAGCTTATTATTTAGATGATATCTACGATTACTATAATACCTTGAAAGATAGTACTAACAACTTAGGTCTTTATTGCTTTTCTCTATATTGCTTAGCAGTATACTATATTTTACTATTGCCTATATTCTATTTTATTAAGTTCTTATTTATCGGAGCCTTAATAGAGTCTTTTGGAATAGCTATTCTATTTATATGTTTGATGTACTGGCTTACTATTAGATGGAACTGGGCTAAAAAACAAGCTTGGGTCTTTAAAGATTTTAACAACCACGACATAAGACAATGGATGTTAAAGTATCAGGTTTTTCATGAAACTTATTCAGAATTATTTTTAACCAACACAGAAATTTTACTACCTTACAAATATAGAAAATATAATAATTTGTATCAGTTAGGTAGGAGTTCACTTTCCGATCTAAGAAAGCCTTCTATAGAAATGAGAAGGCGACCAGGTATAGGTACATTCAATACCAAACAACCTTCTTGGAAAAGTAAGTACTATTCTAGACCCGATTTAGTTGCATATTTACACGAGTCTAACGGTACTCCATTAAATCAGAATTGCTCTCCAAAGAATTCTTCCAAAGAAGAATTCTACAAAAATATTTTTATGAGTGAGAAATATCTTAGGCTGAAACATGAATTAAACTCAGGGATGTCTAAGTTACCGTTATTTGGTTCTTATCCTAATCATGTGGCACCTTTTCATAGAAAAGGATTATATCTATCTTTTAACTTCGCAAAAAGGTCTAATATTTTTAAAAGTAATAAGGATTACTTGATCCCATTTATAATGATGGGTAAACATTATATGGATCAAAACTTTAATGATTGTGAAATAGCACATGGATCTACTCTCAAATTAGAGTATGACTTAAGCGCTGAGGCTAGGAATAATACAATGAGCTTTAGGTATTTCTTAATGAGGAAATATTTCCCGTTTTATAGCAGGCATTTTTTTAATCATACTCAATCTCAGGGACTCTCTTCATTCCCCTATTCTCGAACTGACATCGATGATGATCAATACGCTACGGACACTTCTTCAATAAGAGATATTGAAGATGATAATCCAATAGACCATCATATAGCTGTTAAATATATGATTTGGGATGGAGGTTCTCATAGTATGTTCTTGCTTCCTGGTATAACTAACATCAACGACCCCGACATAGAGGACTACTTTATATTTGGTGACGGGTTGGAAGTTTTTATTGAGCCGCTCACCGAAATGGACAATTTTGGTTATATATATGATGATCCAGCTGCCGATTTCATAGACATTGAATCAGAAGATGAGGGGGATGGTCTGGACAATGCAGATTTAATTGACATTGGTCTGACTTACCCACATCACATACTTTCAGGAGCTTTTGACCTCATACATATGATAGATAGACAGAGAAGAATTATATATATGATGACCAATTATTCTGCGCATATACATAAAAGCTTTGATCCTATAAAACAATTTAACTACAGAACCAAAATGAAGAGATATGGCTATAAACCTAACGACATAACCCAAGATCATGTAACTAGGCTAAATCATACCTATGATTACATATTTGGAGAAAATGAAGGGTTAAGTCAAGAGAAGTGGGGGTACGAAGCTATACAAGCTGACTTGCCTTATTATAAGTACAACGATGCTTTCAAAAGGGATCAAGAAGCTCAAGCTTATTACGTTAAAGACAATGCATCCGGGCAAATACCTTTTGAAAGGCTCTTCTTAAAAGAAAGACTTTCGACAAGATATAAATTCGTACCTTGGGATGAAACTACTAGAATTCCTTTTGAGCGGCAAATAAAAAAAGCTATTGAAAATATAAAAGAAAAGAAGAAACAACTGTCAAAATATAAATTCAGAAAAAAAAAACCTAGATTGAAGAGATTAGAAAGACTACTAAAGGAATTAAAAGAAACAGGTTCGTTTTTGAAGCCGGGTCATATAGATAAGTACACCAAGCCTAGTGATGTTGCATATGCAAAACGTGTATACATAAAAACTTTGAAAAAAATTTCTAAAAAAAAAAAAACTAGTATAAAAAAGAAAATAGAAAAACCTGTAAAAACTGTCTATAAAAGACCTTATTCATATGAGTCAAAGAAAGCCAGCCAAGAGTTTCTAAATAGATCTATCAATAAAACTAATACCTTCTTTGATTCAAACAAAATGTCTTTCAAAAGCAGCCTCCTTTGGTATACTAACTTTTTAAGAAAAAGAACTCAATTCGATTGTTACAGATTTTGGAACAGAGACTTTGATTTAGGAGACTCACCATTCCCAGCAGAACTTACTTTATTACAATTAAACAATTTATTCCCAAATTTCCATTATAATTTGATAGGTAAATCTTATGATTTTTCATCAGCATGGGCTAAACATGTTAATAAACACATGAATTTTAACTATATGAAAAATTTCTTAGTATCTTCATTTGTTCAGCATACTTGGGAAAATGACGCTTCTACTTCTCAGTTTTACAGTCAAGATGTGATAGATTTTGAAGATAGAAGTACTTTAAAGGACCTTTGGTATAATGATTTTGTGGGCAGTGTAGCCAGTAGAGCTGTGCCATTATTTGAAGGAATGTACAGCACTTCAAATTTTGACAAAATTTTCAAACGTGTTCGCAGAAAAAGGAGGAACAGAAGAATACGAAGGGTAACATCTATAGGAAATTTAAAAGGATCTAGAGACCTTTTCTACAACAAATTATTTGGCGGCAAAAGGTTTAGATTTGCTAACTATTATTTGGGTCACGATGATTTGTATGCAGGAAAGAAAATGGTAAGGAAACTTAAAAGACCTATTAATAGAAAAAGAAGTCTTATTCGAATCAGAAATAAATACGATAGACAATATCATTTTTTTTTAGATAGTTCTCCTATAGGACAAGCTGATTATTACATGGATGGATTGATTTATCAAGTAGATAATTATTGGGCGAAGTTAAGTCATTTGTTAGGAATGAAAAGATATTCTAGAGAATTTGAACGCAAGGAAACTACACTTGAAAATGATCACGATTCAGAATTTGATGAGGCTTATAACCAAGAAAAGCAATTAGGAGAGGTACATGCTATTGACCAATTTGCTAACGTAGGATTGTTTTCAAGTTTCTTTGATGTATTTGGTGATCTGAGTAGCAGCATCTATTATTCCTGGTTGATTCAAAATAACTACGAGTTGGATGAGACTGAGGAAAAAGTACACTATTATGATTTTACGAAATCATACAAAAAAAATTATAAATTAGGAAATTACTTATTAGATGAATATTCAGATTATGATTTTTACAGTATGGAAGAAGAATCCTATGTGGACTCAGATTCTTTTTATAGAAATAAAAAGAATCTTTTTCCTAGTTACAGCAATAACCGAACAAAACTTCGACACGAAAATGATCGGTTTACTCCATATTTAGATCCAAAGCAGGGAAAGTTTTTAGATCATAGGTACGGTAGTACTTCTTTGAAAATTAGGAAGCCTAAATTCCGCAAAAAAGCGAAAGTAGTCCGATTTTTTCGAAAGAATTTTTTATTTCCTATGTTTAAGAAAAAAAAAAAACTATCAAGAAAACGTAAGTTAAAACAAAAATTTCCTTACTATAGACTATCTTTTATAAAGAAATTTTTAGGTCCTTTCCAAAAAATAGGAGCTAAAGATTTTAGATCAAAAGATACACGTACGGAGGTTTTATTCAATCACAGAAACTCGATATTTACACACCAGCCTATTAATCCTGGTATGCACGGAGTGGTAGACAATAGTCAATCAGAACTTGAATATGTCCACGACGATATCAATGATATGCTTCAAAAACGAATTTTGAACGAATCTTTGGATCATATAAACAACTTGTTTGAAGAAAGCATGGAGGTCATGACTCTGAGAGCATTGCCAGTACTTTTTTACAAAGTACCAACAAAATATAGTGGTCTGTGGATAGAAACGGAAAAATCCATTTTATATTATTCTTGGTATGATAATGATCGTCTTAATGAGTTAAAACAACATATGGTGCATAACTATGGAGGTAGTTGGAAATTTAATTACTTGAGGTATTTACTTAATACAAAGGAATATGACCATATTTTTGAAGATAATCTTAAAGATATGTATGATTCGCAGTATAATCATAAGCTAATTTTAGACTACTGTGAACATGAATTAACAGGGCCTATGATTACTAAAGATTATCTTTTATATAGAGAGAAACTTAAATCTATAAGTCCTAATGCTAGTTTATTTTTCCAAGATTTTTATCCTGAGCATATTTGGGAATTCTATGATATGGATCTGAAAGGAGAACTTAAGACTGACTGGTTAATAATAGCTAGTGCTATAGTAATGGTCTTTTGGTACTCAAGTATAGATTACCAAGACCATTATAAATTTGGATATAAAAGACATCAGTACAATGATTATATAGATCATCCCAGCAAAAGAAAAAGAGGAGGCCCTTTTAATTTTGCCGAAAGACACTTCGGTCCTCCACAAAGATTGAAATTCAAAAGGTTGAATTATTATATTAATCAATCACAGAGCACGATGAGAGAAAAAAGCCCTCGTTCTAAAGCACTTGTAGATGAACTAGGGTATCGTCATCATTATTATTATAAAACGAACTACCACAGACTAAGTTTCCAAAATAAGTTCCTCTTGGAGAGAAGAGATAATTATTATATCAGACGATTTAAGAGGTTAAAACATAAAAAAAAACATATATTTTATACAGGAAATTCCATATTTGCCAATAGCAACAATAGGTACCCTAGAATAGGTATTAGACCTAGGGCTTATAAAGCTAGTGGTCGTTATTTAAGCACCCAAGGTCCGCGCAGAAACCGTGAACCTTTTCTTTTCCAAACTCCTAACAAGGGAGGGAGCGAAGGAATGAGATATTGGGAGCCTTACCCTATAGGATTTAGCAAACAGACAGGAATTAGACGCCGAAATCCTTACCATAAACAATATAGCAGACCGTATAGACGGCGTTATAGATCAGAATTTTTGACGACTTTTATTACTAAAGATTTTCAGGCAATTTTTGCTTTCCTTAAATCTCTATTCTCCACTGTATGGGGCATTATAGTCATCTTAACAACCCATTTTATTAAATACAAGTATTCATTTAAAGAATTTAAGCATACGGTAATATTTCTATGGAATAATAAATATGAACTATTACCTTCTCTTAGCTTCCTCAGAAGGTATAGTGAAAATAATTTGTTACCTAGAATTTATTACTTTATACTTTTTTTCACAAGTAATACAAACCCTTATACACAACCTTCGGGCTTCAGTAGATATTGGATAATTCGACATAGGAAAGGTAAATATAGGCATTTTAAAGACCCTAAAGCTTTCTACAGCGCGACATATGCGATGGTATTTAGATTTCTATTATTTCCTATCTATAGAATACTAGTATATCCATTTTACAGGGTGATGAACACCGTGTGGAAATGGGAATCTGAAGCATTAAAGTGTGGTATGAGTAAAGATTGGTGGACCAGGAAGAGAATAAGGTTTAAAGCATTTACCAGATTATTTACAGTTTTAATAAATGTTAAATATATAAACCCTTTAAACAAATTGACGCACGTTAGTAGTTTAGTTATAATATACATATTAAACTTAACGTATATTATATTCTCATCAATTCTTCATATATCTTTTAAGGTAATATCTCCTTTAATTTTTATCGTTTCGTACTATTCTATCGCTGCACTTCATTATTTATTTATTCATGTCAGACCTGTAATTACAGTAATGCTTTACATTAGTAAACTTATTAGTCATCTAATAATTCCATTTAGATTATTAATTGCGTTATTTCATTTTGTTAAAACATACGTAATTATTTTAATCAAACTTGTTTATTCTAGTATTTTTGAAAAGCTAAATTATTTACTAATTAAACCAGTAGGTATAATATTAAGGTCATTAACTAAACTCAATTTTAGGTTCACGGAACTATTTATACAATTTTATAAAAAAAACTTAAAAAGAACAATTATTTTGCTATATAAAGTTTTTAAACCATTCCCTAGTTTTCTAGTTAAAATTTCTTCTTCCTTAGTTAAATACATAAAACCTATATTAATATACCCTTATTTTATATGTATAAAACCTATACATTTAATCGTAGTAAAATTCTTATCTTATACGGGTTTCAAAATCCAATACATTATTACGTTATATTCTTATGTATTAATTGAGCCAATAGCTTACACATTTAGCTTTTATATGAGTTATGTTATTATTGTCGTAAATAATATCTTAAATATTATTTCTGATTTTTCTAAATTGTTATTAAAACTAATAGGAAGTTTTAACATGATCAATTTCGTCCACAAAGTTTTTAGTAAGGCTTCAATTTATTGTTTCAACATATTAAGTATACCATTAAAGTTATTATTAACAATTTTAATAAAAGTATTCCGTATTACAATACAGCCCTATATCTATGTTTTAGCCTTGTCTCTCATTTGGATTGTTACATTTTTCAATGTTATCATATTCATAATCGTTACTTTATTTTATCTAATAAATTTTATGTTTTCATTGGCGTATTTTTTTTCATTAACTACTTTAACTTTATTTTCATTCTTTTTTAGCTTAATTCACATCTTTATAAACCCTTGGATATACGGCTTACTTGTAATAGGGAAACTCATACCATTAATATTCATATTAGCAATTAAACTAGTATTCTTAAATATTAGCTTTCCAATATACACTTTATTCAACATTACTAATTGCTATATTACGTATATATTAAATTCAGATATAAATTTTTTTGAGTTTTTAAAAGATTTATTATCAACCGGTTTATTAGACAGTCTAAATTACTACTTTGTTAGTAGTAAAAGAATGTTATTATTTACTATCGAATTTTTACTTAAATATCATATTAAGCATAACTTGCATGATTTTATGATTAATTTTGATCATTCTTTCCATAAATTATTGGACCAACTAGAGGGAACTATGAAATTTTTTTTCGTCTCAGAGCCCAAATAAACAAATATTCACGAACGAATACTTAATGAAAAATAAGGAGGCTGGGAGGGATTAACAATTATTACTTTTACTATTAAATATGCCTAATTTACAACTTTTCCTAATAGATAATTACTATAAGTTAATAATTAACCATTTTAATTCTAATTGGATTTACTTTTCTATTATTTTATTTTTTATAGCTATTCATGGTGTGTTTCTAAGTAGAAAAAATATTATTATAGTTCTAATGTCTATAGAACTCATGTTAATATCTATTATGTTAATTTTCATATTTTTCTCCCTTTATTTAGATGATTTTTTTGGTCAAGTTTCCACTTTATTCATACTTTCTATAGGAGCTTCAGAGTCAGCAGTTGGCTTATCTTTAATAGTCAGCTATTATAAATCATATAACTATTTTTAACCTTGCATATGCATATGCGAGTATACCTTGTTAAAATTATAACTTATGACAAAAATTAATTTTTTTTTCAATATGTTACGTAATCAATATACTGTAAATTTTTTTCAAATAATACTATTAATATTTATAATATTTTACTCTATCTCTTCAATTTTTTACACAGATTATTACTCTATAAAAATGTCAATAAACTTATTGATGGCGCTTTATTTTTATTTCTTAGAAAAAGAATTTAAAAGTATTATAGTAGACTATATTAACGATGACAAATCTCAATGTCTCATGACGTATTTTTTAAAAATTGCTTTTATAAATTTATTTATCTTCCTATTCAATTATTAGTAGTAAAATGAGGCCTTTGTCTAGCAGTTTGTGGATCTATAAATCTACAACATTTAGCAGTCAATCTATCTCTAATAGACTTTTCTCTATCCTATTTTTTCTTCTAGATGCTGCTATTTTATACTTAATAATATTCAACGGATTTATGTACACGCTAGTCTATGTATTAATATTTTATTTATTTCTGTCTTTGTTTTTTAAATTAAATGTCCACTAAAGCAGTATTTGTTAAAGATTTAAAGAAATTTGACACACCACCTTCTTATGAATTAAAAACCAGAAGAAAAAAAATGTTAAATTATAGTCCTGTCCTAAAAGTAAAAAAATATGGAAGTTTTTATAGACTGAACAAAAAACAATCTCTTTCTCAAATAAACCATAGATGTATGTATACGGGGAGGAAAAAAGGATTGGTTAGATACGCTAAGATGACAAGAATGTATTTTAAAGAAGCTGTGTATAAAGGTCACGTAAACGGAATACGTAAATCATCATGGTAAACTTTGTATTAAATACCAGCATTGTAATCATTATATGTTTTTTTATGATTAGTTTATTAACTAAAATTTATCAAATACTATGTACTACTCCCAAATCTGACATGATGCTTATATCCTTTAACTTTAGAGATTTTTTTTCTGAATACATGCCTTTAACTTTTTACCAATTTATAAATGGATTTAATACCATTGAAAAAATAAGTTATTATGTATCACTGCAAGGATTTGATATTTTAATTTAAAGTCTCCACACCGTTTTTATAATGAATGGGTGGCTGAGCGGTCTAAAGCGGTGGTTTTGAAAGCCATAGTAGTGTAGCTACCAAGGGTTCGAATCCCTTCCCATTCTAAAAAGTATTTTACAGCGGATATGGCTCAATAGGTAGAGCGATAGACTGTGGATCTATAGGTTATGGGTTCGAACCCCATTATCCGCCAGAAATAGTAATATATTATATACTGTAAATTAGATGAAAAACTTGTTTTTAAGAAAACAATCAAAAAAAGCAAATAAGAAATTAATACACTTAGAAAAAACCATGTTCCTAAAATTGCGCATGATGAAATCTAACTCTTCACTCATAAATAAACAAAGTAGTAGTCATCTTTCTATTCGTACTGAGAAACTTTACCTTCCTTTAGGGAGAAGTGCATTTACATTAAAGTGTCAGATAGCTTCTTGGAGACGTCGGTCCAGTTTTTTTAATGAAAGAAAAAGTTACAAGCGTAGAATAGCTGGGAGCCAAGTATATATTACTCAAACTAAGCCAAACTAAATAAAACGTGACAGCTCCTAAAAGAAAAATTGTTAAAAACAAACAAAAAACAAAAAAAATAAAAATAAATTTTAGTCGAAATAACAAATATACATATCAAGACGGATGTCCTGCTAATAAGGTGAAGTTATGTTTTAAAAAATGCACCCGAAATAAAAAGTGTAGTTTAATCCAATAAAATATGCCCCATTCGTCTAAAGGTTAGGACGACGCTTTTTCATGGCGTCAATATGGGTTCGAGTCCCATATGGGGTTAAAAGAAAAAATCTTCTCTTATATAAAGTTGTCTGGATAGCTCAAATGGCAGAGCATTGGACTGAAAATCCAAATGTGATGGTTCAATTCCATCTCCAGGCAAGTGGTGGTAGTATTTGTGGATATTACAATAGAATATTAATTATAAATTAATATTCGAATATTAAACCGAGTTTGATCCTAGCTCCGAGTGAACGCTGACGGTATGCTTAACACATGCGAGTCTAACTGTAAATTTAACTAAACTAACATGTTTATAAATTTACGTGGCAAACGGGTGAGTAAAATACAAGAATTTTCCCCTACAGTTAAGAATATTCTCTCATAAAATGTACAAGTTTACATAACTTATTTTCATTATGAGAGTTAATTCTTTATAAATAAAGATTTATATCGCTGTTGGATAAGCTTGTAAAGGATTAGGTAGTTGGAAGGGTAAAAGCCTAACAAGCCGACGATCCTTAGCTGTTTTGAGAGACTGAGCAGCCACATTGGGACTGAGACACGGCCCAAACTTCCATTGAAGGCAGCAGTGAGGAATCTTGGACAATGAGCGAAAGCTTGATCCAGCAATACCGTATAAGAGAGGAAGGTGTATACTGTAAATCTTTAAACTTGAAGAAGATAATGACATTATTCAAGTGATAAGTACCGGCTAACTCCTGTGCCAGCAGCCGCGGTAAAACAGGGGGTGCAAGCGTTATTCGTCAGGACTGGGCGTAAAGGGTGCGTAGGTGGTCCATTAAGTTAACTGTTAAAAATCTTATTAACGAAATAATAGTTAATACTGGTGGTATAACTATCTCTATTTTCAATTTAATGAGATATACTAGAGTTTAGAGAGGGTCAGTGGAATTTCTAGTGGAAGAGATAAAATTCCGAGATATTAGAGAGAACACTAGAAGCGAAGGCGTCTGGCTACTTTAAACTGACACTGAGGCACGAAGGCATAGGAAGTAAATTGGATTAGAGACCCAAGTAATCTATGCAGTCAACGATGAGTGTTCAATGTCTTCATTTTGAATGAAGATGTTTTAGCTAACGCGTTAAACACTCCGCCTGGGTAGTACGTTCGCAAGGATGAAACTCAAAGGAATTGACGGAGACTCATTACAAGCGGTGGAGCATGTGGTTTAATTCGATACAACGCGAAAAACCTTACCAGTCCTTGACATAACTAAGAATAAAAGTCGCACAAGAATCACTATAACTAGTGATTAATTATTTAGAACTTTCAGTTATTGAACAATTTTCAATAACTGTATTTAAGATAAACTTTATAAACTCTGGTTATCCATTTAATTAGTTTATCAAACTGGTATTCTTTTTTACAGGTGTTGCATGGCCGTCGGCAGCCCGTGTTGTGAAATGGTTGGTTAACTCCATGAACGGGCGGAACTCTCGCGTACATTTAAGGTAATATTATTACACCTCAATGTACGGAACACTTACGTAAGTAAGAGGAAGTAGGGAATCACGTCAGGTCATTATGGCCCTAATGGACTGGGCTACACATGTGCTACATTGGTAGTAACAGTAAGATGCTATTTGGCTAATCTAATAAACACTATCGTAGTCCGGATTGTTTTCTGCAACTCGAAAACATGAAGTCGGAATCGCTAGTAATCGCAAATCAGCACGTTGCGGTGAATGCGTACTTGAGTCTCGTACACACCGCCCGTCACACCATGGAAGTTAACTTTATTTCAAGTTCGATTTTATAAATTACTTTGATATTAAGTAACTTATAAAAAACGAAAATAAAATAAAGTTAGCAACTGGGGTGAAGTCGTAACACGGTAGTCGTAGAGGAATCTGCGGCTGGAGGATGTCTGTTTTTTTAAGTACTTAAAAATACTATCACCACTCTACTAAAAAATAACAAGCCAGTGTAGCGGAATCGGTAAACGCGTCGTTCTTAGAAAACGAAACTTGAAGGTTCGAGTCCTTTCACTGGCATCAGACAGTAAATAGTAACGAGAGATTTTGAGGAAGCATGGCATAATGAAGTACAACTTAGGGAGATATCTTGCATCAATAGGCCCATCAATATTATATCAATATAGCATCAATCCTGACAAGAATAGTACATGTCTTTACATTTTGAAAAAAAAACTATATGTATTTATTTTAATCCTAAACATGCATTTTAATACTCAATTCAAAGGAATAATTGATGTGACTGCTTCAGACTATCCTGACTTACCTAATAGGTTTAATCTACTTTATATGTTTAATTCTTTTATGTATAGGAATACTTGTTTTGTGAAACTATGGTGCTCTGAGTTAGAAAGTGTAGACAGTATAACTTCTATTTTCCCAGGGGCTAATTGGTTTGAACGTGAGTTGTGGGATATGTATGGAGTTCATTTTAAAGGTCATCCTGATCTTCGAAGAATATTAACTGATTATGGTTTTATGGGATTCCCTTTAAGAAAGGATTTCCCTTTAAGTGGGTATGTGGAATTAAGGTACTATGATAAATATAAAAAAATAATTTATTCTCCTGTCAAGTTAGTACAGGACTATAGAAAGTATGATTTGAGGTCTCCTTGGAATTACTTCGATCCCAATTTCAAATAATGCCTCAGCTTAATACTTCTATTTATTTCCATGAATATGGATGGTTATTTATTTCATTTTTTATTTTTTATTTTATTTTTTTAAAATACTATTTGCCACAGTTGATATATTGGATGAAACTTAAGAATAATAGTTTGGTTTACTATTTAAATTTTCTTGTAGATATTAACTTTGTGATAAAGAGTGGTTCTAAAAATACACTTAGTAACCATGTTTACAGGGCTTTGTTAAACATTTCCTTAATTAGCAACGTAGATCACGCCTTTTCTAAAAAAAAAGGGACCAATATTTCCTTATTTAATTTAAATGTAGAACGTACAGTGTTTAATACATTAATTGCTTATATAAGATGAAAATCATTAATAAGTTAAAGCCTGTAGACTACTTATCCGCTCCTATCTATGGATTTATAATATTGATTATACTTCATCTACTGTGTAAATATGATCTGCCTTTTCTTATGAACGACGAGATTATATTTGACTTAGTTCTAATTGGTTTACTCGTGTTTGGGAATAACTTAATTACGAGAACAAATATCAAAACGTCTGTTTACCAAGAAATAGACAATTTAAAAACCATGAATTTTTTATTTTATAATTTAATAGTATCTAGATGCCTTGTATACAGAGTTAAGAAATTTAACGCAGTCAGCTTTGTTTTTGTAGCTAACTATTTGAATGGTCTTCAACCAGAGATCCTTGAAGGTTGTGCTTCATTAGTATTTAACAACGTGACACTTTCTTCCAAGAGTATACTATCAAGTAAACTTTCCGCTTCCATTTACTTGAAAAACTTTATCCTCAAAAATTTGCTCAAACTTTCTTTAAACAATAAATTGTTTAATCTCGTATGAATACTTTTTTACTTTTAGAGCAAAGTTATATGGATGACACCACTAAAAAGTTTTTATCAAGACATTTCAGCCTTAACTATAATTTAAAGTATTTTAACTCTGTGAATGGATATAATATCCCTGGAAGTGTAGGGTTTCTTACCGGTTTTTTTACAGAAAAAGAACTACAATTAACCATCAAAGAAATAGTTAATGATCTACAGAAATATAATCCTTTCGTAAAGTTCTTGGGATGTAATTACAAAGGCTATTGGATTTCTATAAATCAACTGAAATATATTATGGATCAGAAATGTGATCAGCTTGTAAAGATAAAACTCTTACTTAACTACCAACATAGCATTTTAACAATAAATCAAGCTTTCAATAAAGGTATCTCAGAAATTACTATTTTATTACAACTGGGTTTAAAAAATAGATGAATAAACAAATTAATCTTAATTTTCTAAGGAATCCACTAACTGATTTAACACGCGGCTTACTGCTAACTTGCCAGAATATATTTCAACCTAATGTGACAATCAACTATCCTTTCGAAAAGGGTTATATAAGTCCCAAATTTAAAGGAGAGCATGCTCTCAGAAGATACAATACTGGGGATGAAAGATGTATTGCTTGCAAGTTATGTGAAATTATATGTCCAGCACAAGCAATTTATATAAACGCAGAAATACGTAAAGATGGCAGCAGAAGAACTACGCAGTATGATATAGACATGACAAAGTGCATTTATTGTGGCTTATGCGAGTCTTCCTGTCCGGTTGATGCTATAGTGGAAGGGTCTAATTTTGAATTTTCTACCTATACTAGAGAGGAATTATTTTATAATAAATTCAAATTACTCTACAACGGAGACGTATGGGAGACTGAGATATGCTATAATTTATTTTATAAAAATGATTACAAATAAGTGATGAATAGGAACAAGTTTATTTGGTTTTTTAGGAAATTATATTTGATTTTCAATTTGTATTCACTATTCTTTATCATTAAAATAATATTGCGTCTAATAGATTATCTAATTATTTTTATTTTAAAAGCTGTGGTGGAATTTTTTAAAGTTATAAGAGATATTATATTATTCATAACTGTTAGGTTTTGGGGTCACGTGCTTAATTATATTATAGTTCTATTACTTTTTATAACTTTAGATTTTAGGTTCCTTGGTAGACATGTTTATTATTTGATAGTAAGAAGTGACGTGTTTGACATTGAATGGAAATGTAAAAGGGTGTTAGCATCAGTTATTGTTGATATACATGAATTATTTATATGTACATTAGAGTTCGTTTATGATGTAATTTACTCCTTATATAGCACGGGCATAGTGTATTATCTTTCATATTTAATCGTATACTGTATTACAAATACTTACATTGTAATGCTTAACTTTACTATCTTCTTTTACAGGTCATTGTATAACATCTCTTATTTCCTATCTTATTTGATTGCTTCAATTATATTATTTTTTGCGCAACTTAGTGTTCAAATCTATTTTATGTCAAAGTTAAATATCACTCCACTCAGTGAAACTTTTCAAAAGTTTCATAAGAAGTACTTTGAGCTCGTTTCATTTGATGGCCGTTACTTATTTCACTACTTAGAATTAGTATCTTTGTATACTATACAAGATACTGCTAACATGTCTAAACATAACCAAATTAACTACAACAGTAGTAAAATGCTATCATCTACTGTTCACCGTCTTATAATACCATCTGACCTAGATCGCACTATAGATAATGTGCTAGGTTTCGTTACATTTACTTTAATTGTCTACCCTGTTATACAATTAACTCATATTATTCTTAACTTTGTTAATTCTTTTTTTATTTATGTTCACCACTGTATAAACAAATTCTTCTTCTCTATATATTCTTTTATTTTATTTTTTATTATTTATTTCACCCTTATGTCTTATTATCGTTTGTCAAATATTCTTTCTGTTTTTTATAGTAAATATAAAGAAGGGAAATCTGAATGTAATGATGCTGTAACTAGACGTTTCAATGAGGATATTAGCCAGTATGGTATTCTAGGGGATTTAGTTGCTGACACGAGAACCCCAACTATAATGTCTGCTATTGAAGAGCGATTTCTTCTCCACGTTGTTAATAACGAACTAAACAAAGAGCGTAATATGTCAGAATATTTTCTTTCAGAATACGTAAAAGATTTTCTATCTTATAATCGGTCTATTATAGATGCTGATATTAATCGTTTTTTAAATATCTACTCTCGTCATGGAATTTCTGAAGTGAAGTATGATTCTAATTTTTTTATGTCAATAGATAAAGCTAAGACTAGTAAAGCATCCAAACTTTCCAAGCTTCCAAAATATCGACGACAAAAAGAAGAAGAAAAAAAAAAATATACATTGCTCAAGAAGTTTTCACTTATCAATGAAATTACGAGCAATGTGATGCCAAATGATCCTAAATCACTCATTTCATACTTGTCGCAGTATATGTCTGTAGAATTAAAAAAAATACGCGATTTTCGTGTTTACACGTCTAAACAGGCTAAATCTCTCGAAACTGAATTGTTCATGTTTTATAGTAATAACTTGTTTAACTCTAATATAAACATTTTAACCAAGTTCTTTATGGTCAAATATATACTTTTTAATTTCTTCAAGATTAGAGATATATTAGGTCCTGTTTTCCATTATGCGTGTAATGCTTACGTCATATTCTCATCTCTTAAGACTTTTCTTAATGAAGAAGTATACTTAAATATGAAAGACATATTTATTACACCTCCTAAGATAAAAAAAAGAGAAAAAAAAAAAGGTTTGCCTTGGGTAGTACGTTCATATCTTTTTTTTAGGAACTATTACGTTTACTACATTTACTTTCTTTTCTATGTTGTAGTAGGATGTCTCCTTTTGTTTCCTATATCTTTAATGTTTCCTATTATAATACTGGGATATTGGTCATTTTTATTGTTAGCTACTCCCGATATATCGGGAGTAGTGATCTTTAACTCTTTATATACAGCAATAGACATTATAGAGACGTTGATTATTGTCATAATCTCTTCTATTATTAATTCAATAGTTAAATATACAAAATTGATTAGAACTTTATTTAAAAAAGTGAAGCTTAATAAGGTTAGTACCAACGCAACTAATATTAATAGCGTGTTTAACACGCTATTAATATTAGTTGCGTTGGTACTAACCTTATTAAGCTTCACTTTTTTAAATAAAGTTCTAATCAATTTTGTATATTTAACTATTGAATTAATAATAGAAGAGATTATGACAATAATCAACGTCTCTATAATGTCTATACCTTATATGTTCTATTACATACCCGTAATATACCCCCAAATCCCTTGTATATATTACAATCTAAGCTCCATATTTCAAAACTTCTGGTTACATTTATTCACCATACCTCTTTATGACTATTACAAATCTTATCTCACTATATTAAATCATCTAAATGATTACCTTATGTTGCATAACTTCTGTAAAATCCCTCGTCCTATCAATAGAGATTACTTACCTTTAAACAAACTACATTATCTAACTAGATTTGAAAAAATAAATCCTTACAAACGCTCGTTCTACCTATGGATTGTACAGTATGATGTACTATCTTATATGCCTTCCCATTTGCAGTCTTGGCTGTACTATCTTAAATACAACGTATATGGTCAGTACCTAAAAATCTACCAAGGCTATGACACATGGAGCAAAGGGATATCTAACGTATATCATAATACAGTTGAAAATATAGTGTATAGTGTTTACAGAGCATACTTTGCAGAGCCTGTTGAGAAAAAAGGAAATATTGAAATGGCGTATATGGTAGTAGGGTCAATGCTCTTTCTGCTATTTATTATGAAAATGTTCCAATTTTGTTTCCAAGCATTACTGGATTACTATCCGGAGACAGAAGCTGCAGCAGGTTACCTAACTGAAGACAGGATAGAAAATAGCTTTGATTTTACGGATACGCATGATGCTTTGCTAGATGAAGAAGAAGACGAGAATGCTGAAAATCATTATGCAACCACTTCTAGTGACTTACTTCCAGAGTACGATATAAGTGCTGATGCATTCATACTCGGCACAGAATATTTTGACATAGACTATATAAAGACAGAGATAGAATTTGAATCAAAATTCAACAATCTTCTTAGTCGAGAAAATCAAGAAGATTTGATTTATAAGATTTTCTCCAACGAGAAAAACTAGAGGGGGAAAAATCCTCTCTAGCTCTTCTCGTTGGAGAGAGTCCTTGGTAGCTTAATTGGTAAAGCGGTAGGCTGTTAACCTATAGATTAGGGGTTCGAGTCCCCTCCAAGGATGGGAAGAGTACCCAATAAAAAATCTCAACAACTTTTTATTTATTAAACAAACAAAATGAACTATTTATTCTTAATTTTCTTACAAGTAAAAATTAATTGGTTTGTGAACCAATTTTCTATAATACAATTAAACTTCTACGTCAACTCGTGCAAAAATATTTTACTCTATCCGTTACAGTCTTATTTTTACACGGAAGCTGGAGAAACAGCTCTCGTGTTCTTTAGACTAGTTAACTTATCAAATCAAAATTATAGTATAGTAACAACCTATACTATTTTCCCTCAAATAGCTGGGGTTTATATTAACAAACTTCAGTGTTTCTGTTTTGAAATGATTCATGTTAAGCCTAGAGAACAGTTAGATCTTCCAGTGGTTTTCTTCGTGAGTCATTCTCTTAAAACAGACTTCCCCCTTTTAAAAAAAATAATCCTCTATTATGATGTACACAAATTCATATGACAATCAGCAATAAAAAAAAAATCGCGATAACAGGAAAAAACAAAAACAAATATAGGCTGAAAATGGACTGGGTTGCTCCAAAAAGTTTACTTGAATTAATTTCTATAAATGAATATCACAAATTTGTGTTAGTCAAGTTCCAAATAAAAATAGGCTATCCCTTGACTAGTCAATCTAATATTAATGCTATTATAGGACCATACGGAGTCAATATTGTAAACCTTCAAAAAAAGTTAGAACCTTTGAATGAGGTCTTCGAACCTGGAACATTAATTCCAGTGTTTTTGAAGGTTTACGATTTTGATAAGTATGCAGTCATGGTAAAATCTCCTTACGTAAGATCTTTAATGAGAAGTCTTGAAGGAGACTCGAATTTCTTATCTTGTTATTTAGTATATGAACTAGCAAGAAAAAAAAGCAAAGATTTGAATCTTATTCACATAAAAGAGTCATCTCTTTATTATTCTATGATAGGTTATTTTAAAAGTGGAAACAAAAGCATATACTGGTAAATGAAATCTGTAATAATCAAAATAGTGGTCGTGGTATTTAGAAAGTATAGTATCAATCCTATTATTTACTTTTCTCCATGGTAGATATTCTTTACATTTTTAATAGTGTTTTAAATAATCTGTCTTATAATAGTTCTTTTTATTTGAACTTTTTCTTTGGTATCTTTTTATTAGCCAGTGTAGTTCATCCGTTAACTAAATCTCCTGATTTTGATATTATAAAAGCTATTTATTTCCCCGAAGAAAAAAAAAATAATGATGATATGCAAAAAGACAAAGAAAAAGATTATGAGAAAAAATACCGAGACTATGTAGATGGATTGCAGAAAGAACATGAAAATACCAAAAGAGTTTATAGTTCTTTATATTACTCTATTTTAATTAAATTAAAAAATCGTAATATGGATCGAAAAAAAGATGCTCTTAGAAGATTTATTGCTAAACATTATAAACGTTTCTCTTGGAGGAGAATTAAACTTTTTTTAAAAAGTTTTAAGAAACCTGCTAAATATTACGGAGTTAACTATAACTCCACTTTCAGTGCAGATTTGATGATGTCTATAAAAGATAGAGCTGGAGGACTCTTCAAAACTGATTTCTATGTTCCCAGATTTAGAATTAAAAAAACGATGCCTCCTTACCCTCATTTGAACAATAATTCAAGGAAAAGTGGTAAAGTTATAATGAGTCCTCACGATGCTAAAAACATAAAAAAATTTATAGATGGAATGCGTGCTATACAATTAAGTAAAGATAAAAAATCGTATTACATGTACTTGATGTTTCGTTGGTTAGTTCCGTGGTCTGTTTATAAAATGTTATATTACGATCCTAATAGATTTAGCCGTAAAAAATTCATTATAGATTCTGATACATGGTATCTCAAATTAAAAAACAGTGCTAATGTAAGCCGGACTAGATCTGACTGGATACAACGTTGGTCTTCTTATATCTTAAAATATTTGCCTACTCGATCTGAAAATGTGATTTCTCGTCAGAGAAAAGCTAAACCTTGGCTTCAAACGGTATTTATTACATTGCTAAAGAATAGAAAAAAAGTCTATAAACAATTTAAACCACGTCAAAGAACTAAATATTTAGGACCTAGAAAAAATATCCGTGCAATGAAACCACGTAAAAAAACACGTGCAAGGCTTAAGTTTGATAGAGTAACTAATTCAATTTTTTTTAATTATTTCGTATTACGTTATCGTAATATACGGAGATTGATTTTATCACAATGGATGATCTATAGTAAGTATCCAATATACAAATCTTCTTCTAGATACATGAGTTCTGACTTCTTTTCTATGCTGAAAAGACGTCAGAGAAACTCTCACACTTTTTTCAAAAAAAAAGCAAAGAAATCTATTCGCATGAGAAGAGCACTAAAATCTTTTTTTTTTAGAAGAGTTAATCTAAAACTTAGGAAAAGATTAAAGAAAAAGCTAAAAAAAAAGTTATATGATTTGTCAAGATTAAATGCCACTCCTAGAGTTAAACGTAAACTTGTAAATAAACATTTTGTTCTATTTTTTAATTTAGGAAAAAAATTTTATTTCAATATAAGTAATAACCTTGTCAGTAACTGGATAAAAAAAAATGTTCCTTTAGATAGGTTGAGAGACTATTATAATTACAGATCTAAGTTGAGCAGAATAAGACTTGATTTAACTATGGCGATAGTAGCTCTGTATGATCCTAAATCATTTGAGCGAATATTTAAAGATGATATAAAAATCCTAAAAAATGAAAATGGTAAACATAAATTTTATCAGTATTTACTCAAAGATAACAAAGGTATACAGAGATTAGCTCAGACTTTTCATTATTATTTAGGATATCCATTATTTAAATCCAAACTGGAAGAGACTTTTGAATCTGTAATGCGTCAAATAGAGTCAGATTCTACTACTTATAAAAGCTTAAGGCAAATATTCTTTAATTCTTTATTTAAAGCTTACTCATTATTTATGTTCTCAAAACGCAGCTCTGAAAGATATAATATTTTAAAATCTCCAAAAAACAGGGTGTCACAACATTTTCGCACACTGTATGGATTTATCTTTCGGACAGATAAATACAAGTCTTATTATCCTGATCCAAAAAGAAGCTTTCTGAAACGTAAAAGAAGAAGGCGTTTTTTTTTCTTCCCTGGAAGAATGTTTTACGACAGGAGAGCAAAAATTGCCCGTAGAAAATTTCTTTCCAATAAAAAAAAAGATCGTAAAAATTTTCTTAAAGACTTTGTTTCAAAAGGACGTAATAGATTTAATCCTTATAAGAGGTATCTAATGTTAAAGATTATGGGATTAATTAAGTCAAACACATCTTATAGTAAAGATTGGATGCGTTTAGTATGGTTGTTAAGTAGGTCAAAAAACCATACTTCTCTAACTAACTTTAAAAAATCAATGAATACAATGTATCTGCGTTTACCATATCACATGAAACGCTATTATATCTATAGTGCTCTTATGTATTTAAAGAAAAAAAGAGGAATAAAAAAATATAATGTGCAAGAGAAATGGACTAGGTCATTGAAATTGGCTCCTAAGAGAAGTAGAATAAAATCTAGAACTTTAGGTCCTACTAAACAAAGCCAAGCTAGACTTAGCCGATTAGGTGCTTTAATAAACAGGACAAGATTCTCCTTTCTAAATAATTATTACGCTCTTATAGAAGAAATTTATACTAAATATGCTAAGACTCCTAAAACTAGTTACCATAAGAAATTATTTACTGCTTTTAAATCTTATTTAAATGGATTTGAATTTTACAGCAATCCTAGTTTGTTAATGATATTTAATAAATTAAAAACCCCTGTTAATCTACTAAATAAGTTAAATATAGGTACCTATATAATTTCAAAGTTCAATACCTTAATTATTAATATAGCTATAATGTGGATTAAAAGTTCTGAAAAGTGGATTGTTGTAAAAGACAGATTTCCAATATCAATTAGAATAATCGCATTAAACAGTCGTAGTTCATTAGCAAACTCAATCTTAAACAGTCGTGATAATCCTATAGGTTTTATTCGTATCTTGTGTAAGATGATTGTAACAGCCATACATATTTCGGTAGATTTTGTCTTAATAATTTTAAAGCAACTGTTTAAAATTTCTAAGACTTTTGTAAATCATTTTGTATCTCCCTATTTTAATTATGTTACTACTACACGTTTCTATAATCTATCAAAAAAGTTAATAATCAAACTTATTATACGTACTTCACAAACGTGGTTATTTAAAATAATAGAACGGTTATTCATGGTAATTGTGAAAGTATTGTTTGGTAATGTATTTACTTTAATTGATACAATGGAAAAGATACTGCTCTACGTTGTTTTTTATTGTGGTAGTATGTGGGTCTTATTCAATCATATCATGCTTAGTATACACGATACGTATTATTTTAGCTTACACTATTTGCGTACAAATGGTGTAGATTTTCTTATAGACACTCTTATTGGAAGTATTTTTAATCCGGAAGACCGTGAAACTTTCGATTCTATCAGACAAGCAGTAGATATGTTTATAATAGTTATACCTGTCCTTACCAAAAATGTACTCATACCTTTTATCAAAAAGATTTTTAATAATATTCCATTTAGTAGTTTATTTAGTAGTTTATTTAGTAGTTTGTCGGTTATTTTAACTCCAATTTTATTCGTAGGCCGAATGATAAAACATGCTTATTTTATGTTAGCTTCAATTATACTTCAGCCTATTCTTAAACGTTTAGTATTTGGTTATATTATTCCTTCAATTGATCGTCGAAAATTGACTATTGTTCCAATAACATCAGCAGTAGGTAGCCTAATGAAACTTGTCCCAGTGTATAAAGGGGCCGACCGTAATAGTTCTTACTACGAACGAGCTATGGCTTGTCTATTAAAATTATTAGGAGAAGGATTGCTATATCCTATAATGGATTATCCTAATTCCTTAATAAAGAAAGTAGGATATACAATTTCAAAAAATTTATACAAAGTATGTTATAAGACATTCTTATTTTTAGAAAAATCAGCTCCTACGATTCTCTACTTTACAAATAAAATAATTGACTTTGTGAGAATAATTATATCGTTACCCCGTACATTAAAAATACTGAAATATATATTTACTATTATAAGCCCTATAATCTTGAGTCTCTTAACATTTCTAATAAGATATCTTTATCACACATACATTTATGCCATTGTATGTTATACAACGGCATATTTTTTTACTGATCTTATAGGATCTATTGCCAGGAACGATCCCTTCATTTTGTTATGCTTAAACAATTTAAGAGAATTCATTTCAGTATTTCCACTAACAGAAGATGCCGGCAATGTAGATTTTAGATTGAAATATTATTTTTATAACTTTGTATTATCTATTGGATTAATTTCATACGTGTATTTTATATATATTAAACTGTTTAATTCCGCGTTAGTACTATACTATAGAATAGGGAGGACAGCAACTCTCTTGAGTAAAAATTCTTTCCAATACTACAAGATGAAAATTTTACCTAGTAAGGTCCGATGGTATCAGCGTCTAAGAAGACTTCATGATAAATACTATAAAGATTTTCCATGCAACTTTTATTCCTTGGACTCAGATATAATGCAGCATATTGATATAAAGCAACGTGCAAACTTTTTGTATGGTAATAAACGTAAACTTTTAAGTTTAGACCCTACCAGGTATAAGTATTACTTTTCAACATCAACACCCAAAACTAAACAATCTTGGATATCATATATAATAAAATCAAGCCGTATATTGTCTTGGATATCAGACATAATAAAATCGAGCCGGGTATTTTATTATGTATCATACACATCAAACCAGGCATTGTCTTGGATATTTTCAATTGGGAAGATTTTAAAAAATCTTCCTAAAAATTTATATCTTTTAGCAACTATGAAAGTTAATTATCCTGATATATTTTTCACTTTGATTTATAGCTTATTTTATTTTATCATAAAATATACAATAAAAGCAATCATAGCACTGATCATGCTATGGGTAGTATGCCTCTTTCTGCCTATAAGTTTAGTGCTTATCGTTTACAGGGCTCATACTACACATATAGTATACAATGGAGCCTTGCAACTATTGAAACTATTTTATATAAAAATATCGAAACCATTAAATAAAATCTCAAGAACTTCCTTATATGAAGATACTATAGGATGGGTTGTTCACGGAGTGAAGGATCTAGTGAAATATATATATATATATTGTAATAAAAAAATAAAAGAAAGTTCTCACGCACGTAAGATACGTCAAAGTATTAGTAGAATTTACGATAGTATTTCTAATTTTATCAGAAATGATTTATTTTTTTTTATCAGTAATACTTTGCCTGCTTTTGCTAAGAATCAATTACCGCTAATTATTGACAACTTTGTGAAACTGTATACTCAAGAAATAATACCTATAGTGCTTGGATTTTACAAAGGTATTTGGTTATTACTCAAAAGTAGGATAATCCGTATTATAGTGTGGACAATTGCATATGCGTACTATATACAAACTATAACAATATATAGAGTACGTATGACACTATTTAATATGGACACTCACTTTATGACTCTTTACGATCCAAATAATCATGAAGAAATTATTAGTAGAATTGGTAAGCATTACACTTTTTTTGTTATTTACTTGATATCATTTGCTGTGATAGAGTGGTTGGTACGTTATATACCAAACAGGCAGGACATAATAACATTTTATCAATTTTGTAAAAAAAATAACTTAGGGTATTTCCGCATGATACACCTACAAGAAAAACATCTTCCAATAACTAAATTTATTACCATGTTAGAAGAATTAGTCATGTATCAACTACCATGGCGTATATCAGATTTTATATTTAGAGAGACGGCACTCATACCAGTCTATTTAATAAATTTTATCAGAAAGAATACGATGTTATTAAAAAATGCTATGTCATCTGTAGTCGCAGCGTTTTCAACAATATATCTCGACCCTGCATGCATATTTAAATTTAATTATTACAAATTACTAAATAAATTAACTGAATTTTTCACTTACAAAATATCAGATTACATAGTTACTACTATGAATAATTTTCTTAGAGAGTGTGAAATTCATTTTACAGCTGTAATACTATTGAATTTTCAAATAGAAATTACAGGCGTAATCCCTGGAAATGCTCATCCGGTTAGGCCTTATTTTGAGTTTTTTATGGAAAGGGTAGTAAAAAAATTTCCTATTCCTATTATAGGGAATTTTGTGTATGAAATTTATCGGAATTTTAGATTTGTTTTCCTTTGCTTTATAAGATTTTTCACTGTATTCTTAGAAATGGAAGAAAAAAAATTTTTAGAGGAGTATCATAGAATAAGATCTATTCTGTCTAATTATCGTAAATTTTCTAATAATAAAATTAATGGATGCGTTCTCTACGAACTTAATAAAAAAGAAGAAACTGACAGGAAAAATAATAAAGCTAAGCATAATAAACATAAAGAAGATAAAACTTAAATTATAACCAAACTAAACAAAAAAGAAATCGCTGTTTTGACGGTTTACATAATAAGTTGTTTCTTTATTTGGAAGTGTAGCTCAATTTGGTAGAGCGTATGCCTTGCACGCATAAGGTTAACGGTTCAAATCCGTTCACTTCCATATATAAGGCTTGTAGTTCAGTGGTAGAACGGGTCGCTCATAACGATTAGGTCGTAGGTTCGAATCCTACCAAGCCTAACATACTATCTACACGGGATGTGGCGTAGTTTGGTAGCGCGCCTGACTTGGGATCAGGAGGTCATAGGTTCAAATCCTATCATCCCGAAAAATCACCTCGATCCTAACTAAATTCGAGATTTAAGTAGCGAACACGTTCGTTACTTTGTGATTAAAAAATAATCGTAATTAGTGTAGGCTTGTAGCTTAGAGGTAGAGCGTACGCTTGATAAGCGTAAAGTCGGTGGTTCAAATCCACTCAAGCCTAAGCAATAATGCTCACTTGGTGGAATTGGTAAACACGGTAGACTCAAAATCTGCTCCTTATTAGGTTACTGGTTCAAGTCCAGTAGTGAGCAATTAATAGACTAGGTAGCATAATTGGCAGTGCGGAAGATTGCAAACCTTCTGGTGGCGGTTCGAGTCCGCCTCTAGTCTGAGGAAAGGTGGCTGAGTGGTCAAAAGCGGCGGACTGTAAATCCGTTCCTATTAGGTTCGATGGTTCGAATCCATCCCTTTCCATGGCAGAGTAGACTAAATGGTAAGTCGTTGGGCTCATGACCCTGAAATGAAGGTTCGAATCCTTCCTCTGCCAGTTAATAAGAAAGGGTGTATAGCTCAGCGGTAGAGCATCTGACTTTTAATCAGCTGGTCTTGGGTTCAAATCCCAATGCACCCAGTAAAATGTTGACCACTTGGCGGAATTTGGTAGACGCGGCAGACTTAAAATCTGTACCTTTTTTTAAGGTTGCCGGTTCAAGTCCGGCAGTGGTTATAACACAACTAAAATAACACAATGTAAAAAGAAACAAAGTTATAGACAGTTTGTAATATTAAAAATAAAAAAGTAGTTAGTGGATGACTTGACACTAAAAAATTAAACATATTTTAGTTTACACGGAAAAAATATGTTTAAAAGACACAAAGATCCAGAATCTAACTAGGGATATTTTAACTTTAATACTAAATAAACGTAGTCAACTGAAACATCTCAGTAACTATAGGAATAGAATTCAACCGAGACTCCGGCAGTAGTGGTGAGCGAAACTGGATTAGACCTTTATTAATGTTTGTTTAAGTAAAAAGATGTCCTTGGAGAAAGGTTACACGAAAAAAGGTGACAGTCCTGTATTTCCACAACACAAACAAACATTAATAATTTACTGAGTAAAACAAAAAATGCAATTTTGTTCAAATAAAAAAAAACCACTTTTTAAGTCTAAGTATTTTTTAGTGATCAATAGCGAAAAGTACTGCGAGGGAACGTTAAAAAATATCTTGAGAAAAAGAAATGAAAACTGAAACTGACTACTTACAAGCTATTGGAGAAGTTTATCTTATTTAAAATAATAATAATAAAACTTTAACAATGTACCTTTTGCATCATGGGTCAGTGAGTAAATAAACAAAGCAAACTTAATTTCAAGTAGAAGTAGGTAAAGTGCTAGCAAATAGTCTGTGCTAAGTTTTGTTTATTTGACCCGAAAACAAGTGATCTAGTTATGATCAGGTTGAAAATGATTGTGAATAACAACATTGGAGGACCGAACCCACGTATGTGGCAATATACGGGGATGAATTGTAACTAGGGGTGAAAGGCCAATCAAACTTGTTATAGCTGGTTTTCTGCGAAATCTATGTAGGTAGAGCGTTACTAACACAAGTCAATTGTTAATTAAAGCACTAGATAATGTAGGGGGGTTAAACAGCTTTACTGAATTTATCTAAACTCAGAAAAACAATTGTTAATATGATAATAGTAACAGACAGAATATAGGTGATAAGGTCTATATTCGAGAGGAAAAGAGTCCAGATAATAAGCTAAAGTTTCTAATTGGTTGCTTAGTGAGAAAAGTAAATATTTTATGAAAATAATCGGGAGGTAGGCTTAGTAGCAGCCACCCTTTAAAGAAAGCGTAAAAGCTCACTGGTTATATGTAAATATTTCCTCAAAATGTATCGAAACTGAAGCTAACAGAACTGAAGCTATTAATTAATTCTATGGTAGCAGAACATCTTGAATGCATATAAAGGAATGTTGTAAAACAATTCTAAATGTACCAACAAAGACTATGCTGACATGAGTAACGAAAAACAACGTGAGAAACGTTGTCACCGGAAGTCTAAGGGTTTTTCAGCTCGGATTTTCCACTAGAAAGTTATTCGGCCTCTAAAATATACTTTGAAAAAGGTAATTGATGAGAAAGTGAGCATATAAACACTTCGTCAATAGATTCCACAGTTAATGATTTCTGGCAGGACAAGAGTGCTGTGAACTGTAAAAACAGTTTGCATGCGGTTATACTCTCTTCCGTTGACGGGGTCTAGAAAAATTGCTCTGAAAATAATCTTTTAGTTAAACTAATATTTTTAACTTGAAAACTGGAAATTAGTTTTTAGGTTTAGCTTTTAGGTATTTGGTAGTGAAAACAAGTTTATTTTAATAACCAATTTTTTGGTTATTAAAATAACTTAACAATTAGCGTTTAATTTTAACAGTCGAAAGCAATGCTAGTTGTTTAACTATCTAACTATATATTTATAAATTTATATATTTAAATAGTTAGTCTCTCTAGCCGGTATTAGTTGATACTAATTAACGATACTGAATGCCATCAGTTAGTTATATTCAATAAAATACTGTTTCACCAATCTTTATTAAAAAATAAATGATATAGGTGACAAAACCGGTCCTCGCGTAGGAGATTCTAGTACCAACGCCGCCAATCCTTTAAGTTACTGTTGTAGTTATCGCTTCATGTGTTAATTATACAACAGTATTTTTTTGTAGGACTAAGATTGTATTATTTATTTATAATTGATAAATAATGCTGCAAAAAAATACCCTAAAAGATACAACCGTACCCCAAACTGACACAGGTAGACTTATAGAAAATATTAAGGTGATCGAAATAACAATACTGAAGGAACTCGGCAAAATAGCTCCGTAACTTCGGGAGAAGGAGTACTATATAGACAATAGTGGCACTGAAGAGAGGAAGGCGACTGTTTAACAAAAACACAGGATCTTGCAAAATCTACAAGATGATGTATAAGATCTGAAACCTGCCCGGTGCTAGAAGAAGAATAAATTTTATGTTAAGTTTAATTTATAACTCCTAGTAAACGGCGGCCGTAACTATGACGGTCCTAAGGTAGCGAAATTCCTTGTCGGGTAAGTTCCGACCCTGCATGAATGGTAAAACGACCTTCCTACTGTCTCCAGTATTGATTCGGTGAAATTGAAATTTCCGTGAAGATGCGGAGTACTCACAGCTAGACGGAAAGACCCCGTGCACCTTTACTATAACTTTACTTCGCATTTTAGAAAGTTTGATGTAAAGCATAGATAAGAGTTTGGGATTCCTTATATCACGTAATATAATTGTTGAAACTTCTTTGTAATACCATCCATTAAGCTATCTTTATGCTAAGAAACATTGTTTGACATAGTATGGTTGGTAGTTTGATTGGGGCGATCGCCTGCTAAATAGTAACGGAGGCGTACAAAGGTAGACTTTAACTGGACGGAAATCAGTTATTAAGTTTAATGGCACAAGTCTGCTTAACTGAAAGACATACTAGTCTGACAGAGACGAAAGTCGGTCATATTGATCCGGTATTTTCTTAGTGGAAAGAATATCGCTCAACGGATAAAAGGTACGCCGGGGATAACAGGCTAATAACTCCTAAGAGACCTAATCGTCGGAGTTGTTTGGCACCTCGATGTCGGCTCATCACATCCTGGAGCTGTAGGTGGTTCCAAGGGTTTGGCTGTTCGCCAATTAAAGTGGTACGCGAGCTGGGTTCAGAACGTTGTGAAACAGTTTGGTCCCTATCTACTGTGAGATAAAGAAAGTAAAGAAAGGTTCTTTTCTAGTACGAGAGGACCGAAAAGAATACACCCCTAGTCAATTGGTTGTTAAATCAGTAGCATTGCCAAGTAGCCACGTGTGATAAAATAATTACTGAATTCATCTAAGTAAGAAGTTTTCTTTCCTACTTTCTTCATAGAGTAGTTGTAGACCACAACTATAGGTTATCTATGTAAGCACAGTGATGTGCTTAGTTGAATAATACTATTAATCTCGACTATTTTTAATAAACAATACAATACAAACTCTCTATTTATTTACTAAATTATATTTATAAATATAATTTAGTAAATAGGTAGCAATTTTAAATTGCTACCTAAAAGTACTGTGATTAAAAAAATTAGTACTTCTAACTTGAACAACAAAAGGTCTTTCCGTGAAAGTATGTTCTTTAGTTGGAGAATCTAAAGTCCACTCTAAAGTCTCCGTAGAAAAAATCAACTGATATTTACGTTGATTTGGGTACATTTTTTTAAAATCGGTACCTGATATAAAATAACTAGTAATGCTCCAAGGATTCTTTGGACAAGGTATCTTGTCATAAAATACTTTGAATAGTATAACAAACCAAAACATAAGTCCTATAAATGATATCAAAGCTCCCACAGTAGAAATAATATTCCAAGATGCATACACATCAGGATAGTCAGGTATTCGTCTTGGCATACCTGACAGACCTAGAAAGTGCATTGGGAAAAATGTAATATTTACCCCTAGAAAGGTTATCCAGAAGTGGATTTTTCCTAAGAATTCATTATACATGTATCCAGTAATTTTTCCGATCCAATAATAAAACCCAGAAAAGACCCCAAATACTGCACCTAAAGATAAAACATAATGGAAATGAGCTACTACATAATAAGTATCATGCAAACTAATGTCCAGCCCTGCATTAGCCAATATAATACCAGTTAATCCTCCTATAGTAAATAAAAATATAAATCCTATAGCAAATAGCATAGGAACTGTAAAAATAATAGATCCATTCCACATGGTAGCTATCCAGCTGAATATTTTAACACCCGTTGGAACTCCTATTACCATAGTTGCAGCAGTGAAATAAGCTCTTGTGTCCAAGTCCAAACCTACTGTATACATATGATGGGCCCATACAATAAATCCTAGAATTCCAATACCGCACATTGCATAGACCATTCCTAAATAACCAAATATAGGTTTTTGAGAAAATGTAGAAATGACTTGACTAATAACACCAAAAGCTGGGAGTATGAGTATATATACTTCAGGGTGTCCAAAGAACCAAAATAGATGTTGATAGAGTACTGGATCTCCTCCTCCAACTGGGTCAAAAAAAGACGTATTGAAATTTCTATCTGTTAATAACATAGTAATAGCTCCAGCTAAAACAGGCAAAGCAAATATGAGAAGAAAAGATGTGACTAAAATAGACCATACAAATAGAGGTACTTGATGAAGTCCCATAGAACCCATTCTCATATGAAATATAGTAGCTATTAAATTTATAGATCCTAAAATTGAAGATATACCTACCAAATGTACACTAAATATAACAAAATCAACTGAAGGCCCAGAGTGAAATAGTTTATGTGAGAGTGGTGGATAAATAGTCCATCCTGTACCAACCCCCATTTCCACAAACATAGATAATACTAACATCATTAGTGCTGGTGGAACTAACCAGAAGCTAAGATTATTAAGTCTAGGAAACGCCATATCAGGAGCCCCTATAAGAATAGGCACGAAGAAATTACCAAATCCTCCAAAAAGAATAGGTAATATTACAAAGAACAACATTATAACTCCATGAGCAGTGACAATTTGATTATAAAGTTGATAATTTCCAAGTAATATTTGGTCTCCAGGAGAAACTAATTCTAACCTTATTAATAAACTCATAAAGGTTGCGGCTACTCCTCCAAAACTTCCTATAATCAAATATAATATACCTATGTCTTTATGATTAGTTGTGAATATAAAATCTTTCATTCTGTTTAATATTCTCGTTACTTCTTTTATTTTATTTGGCATTTGAACTTCGTTTGAATAATATTTTTTCATAAAAGTACGTAATATGCAATAAGAGAATTTACTATTATCACAAAGGATTTGAACCTTTATTTTTAGCTTTTAAGGCTATAGTTTTACCTTAAGAAATAAATTAAACTAGTGATAATTAGTTAGAAAATAGTATTTCAAAACTGAAGAGGAGAATAAAAAATTGGCTTCTTTTTTATTCTCCTCTTCAAAGAAATGTCACTGGGCTTAACCGATCTTGGCTTAGTCCATCTTTCAGAATCTTTCCATATTCTTTGTTTTCTGGTAAACTTTTTTTTGTACCGTAAAAATGCCTTGAGGCCTTTTCTTCGAGGTCCAGGAAAAAGGAAAGTATAATTTTTTATAGGAAAAAAGTTGCCTTGTATATTTGAAATTTTATTTTTCATTCTAATTAATTTCAAACTTTTTTTGTAGTCTCTTTGAAGCATATTTCTTTTTACTACTCTAGGAACTCTCATTTTATACATTTTCAAATTTTTTCGTTCTTTAAACAGCTGTCTTTTTAAAAATTTTTGCTCGTATTCAAATTTTCTGTTCAAAAGTTTTACTCTCATTCTTTGTCTTCTTCTCTTTGTTTTTCTTCTGCCTTTTTTTGGATTTCTACAACCATTATGAGGCTTCGTATTTAAAGCCAAGAAAAGTATTCTAGGGATTAGCTTCTTTCTTTTTTTCTTGAAAAATCTAAGAGATTTAAATATCTTTCTCATTAGACCTCTAAGTTTGGATTTAGATCCCCTTAGGATGATTCTGAGAGTCAGATATTTTTTCATTGTGTGATACATTATTTTTTTTATGTATAGAGGGGCTAACTTAGTCTCTTTTTCAAAAAAATCTTTGTCTATTTGATCGGAGGCATTTAAAATGTTATTGTTCAGAAACTTAAAATAAAAACTATTAATCTTAGATTTAATGGACAGTACAGAATATTTGGCAACAGTGGTTTTTACTAAGAACATATGGAAGAGTCGAGGAAAAGTTTTTCTTATCAAATCTTTAGCCGCATAGTAAGTTTTTTTTTTGTCTTTTTTATATCCGATTGATCCTATTGATTGTCTAAACTCTACATCGCCTCTGTAATCAGATACGGTTATAAATATGTTTGATTTTTGAAATTTTAAATGTATATTAAATCTAAAATACCGTACTAAGGTTCTTTTTAAAAAAGACAAATAAAACTCTTTTATATTCTTAAATCTATATTTAGCAGTGATAAATATAGCTTTTTTATTAACGTGAGCCAACTCAGCTTTTTCTGTCATTAAATGTTCAAAGAAAGTTTTATACTCTTGAACGTGTAAATACAGCCTGTCTAACTTAGTCATTAGAAAAAAAAGATTTTTTTTATAAAAAAGCAGGCATTTTTTCACAAGTTTTTGGGAAAATTTTTTTTTTTTTCTTATAAAAAAAAGAAAAACTTTCATTACTTTATTTGAATAGCTTTTTATTTTAATATATCTAAGAACTGATATGTTAAAATACAAATAATTATGTCTATAATTTTGCATGTATCTGTATAACCGTGCTTTTTTATAATGGTAAGCATTAACTTTACCCCATTTCATAGCAAAACTATTATTGAACATAGAAGAAGGATTATCAAATATGGAAGATTTATAATGGTTCACTAAGTTTTCTAAATACATTCTCGAAGTAAGTTTTAGCCCACTCATATCCAGTTTAAATCTTCCTTTGTACTTTTTAAACGGTTTTTTATAGGATTTCACTACTTTGTTATAATGCTTGTGTTTATCAAAATAATATAAGAAGTTAACTTTAGGGGACCAAAAAAATTTACTTTTATAGTCTTTTTCTATATTAAATCTATGTCTTAGTATTTTAGCGAATTTTAATAATTTTATTTTCTCGTTAAAGTATACTTTATTTGTATATAAATTTTTGTCTTGTAAGATCGAACCTTCTTCAGCAATTAGAAACATACCTCCTTCAAGCACCTTATAAAGTACTCTGGTGAAATAAGCATTAATGCTTATTTCATGATTTATATATTTTTTAAGTCTTCTTTGACGTCTTTTTTTTAAAAATCTATTTATTTTGTCACTGTATGTAGTATTGGGGTAAAGCGTAGGACTAGGTATAACGGTATTTTTTACTATCCCTTTTTTTTTAGCTCTCTTTTTTATTTTTTCTATCACTTTAGCTATTTTCTCATCTTTAAAAACCTTTTTACGTTTAATTAAATACGTCATTTAGATTTCTTTCCGTACCTACGTCCCACTTTTTTCTTTCCTTTCAAAAGTTTAATAGTATTAGCGTTACTATGGGTTCTTTGTCCCCGTGCAGGGAATCCTAACTTATGTCTTAACCCTCTATAGGAATTTATTTTTTTCAATTTTTGAATATTGGATGTTTTTTTTTTCTTTAAAAGTGACTCTAAATTGCGTTCCGTTTCTAAAAAGAATTTGTATAAAGTAGAGGTGATTTGGAAGTTACCATAGTAATTAAAACTTTCAAAATTGGTATACATATTTAATCCAATATGGTGACATATATATTGTATACTTTTATGATTCAATCCATAGACATTATGAAATGAATTATACATATTAACACTATAGAAAACTTTTTTACCTCCTACTATAAGCATTAAATTTGTTTTTTCTTTCCTTCCTTCTTCAAAATAATTTGTGACTTCTTAAACATACCCTTCTGAGTGTAGATATTAGCCACTCTAAACTTAGAAAGTTTATTTATAATATTTTTAGAGTGTACTTCATTAAAAAATTGAAATTTCATTAATTTATTCTTTTTTCTCGTAAGAACCTTTATCTCTAAAGGTAATGCATAGTAAATGTAATGACTATAGTTTAATTTAAAAAATAAAACATTGAGATAATTTAGAACTTTGAATCCTATGCCTTTTAAATATAGATAGCTCACCTTACCAAATTCAGAATTAAAATTCATATTTTGAAATATTTTTTTAGATGTAAATAAATTATGTTTCAAAGAGGAGCGTATATTAGAGAAAGAATTGAACAGTACATTAAATTTCAACTTCAAATTTAATATAATTATAGAATTTGATAATTTAAATTTAAATCCCCCATTCTGAGTTATATTGACACAAAATAAATCCTCTACATAAGTAAAATTATTAATGGTCAACATGGGTTTAGTTATACTCAAATAAGACTTCTCCTCCTAATCTATTGTTTAATGCTTGTTCCGAAGTAAGAATGCCTTTATTAGTACTGATTATCAATTTCACACCAGCTTTAGAATGACAAAAATGCTTTAATTTTCGGTAAGACCAATATCTTTTGTTTCCAGATTTAGAAATCTGTTTTAAATATTTAAGAACAGATTTATTTTTAAAATATTTTAACTTCACGTTCATCTTTAAGTTTTTACTTTTTAAAAAACCAATAGAATAGAAGTAGCCTTCTTTTAGTAGTATGTTACATACAACAAGATTAAAGTTACTATATGATACAATACAGTTCAGTCTGTTGTTTTTAATTGCCATATTTAAATTACTTATTAATTTATTAGCTTGATTCATTTAAAGTGTTTATGTATATACTTTAAGGCTCCAGGGGTTGACCAGTACTGACCTATCAATTTTGCCCCTCTAAGGTTAAAGCCTATATGCCCCAGAAATAATTCGTTCATTAAGGTATTGTCGCCATTGATAACAACATGTATGAAACACCCCTGCCTATAATTATCGGGCAAAACGGCCCACCTTTCAAAGGTTGAAAACACGGGCTCAAAATCTTCAGCCCCCCATAATCCTAAGGAAACTCCTGTCTTTGAAGTTATAGGCTTTTCATACAAACCTCTAAAATTGCCTGTGTAGTGCGCCAACTTTTGACTCATGGTAATCCATTTGTGTAAAAAGCTATACATGTTGGATCTTCTGAGAGTCACTCCCGATCCTAATTCTAAAGAAGGTTTTAAATTAAACTCATTTATATTATGTTTAGACCAATTTTTGCTTAAAGCTTGGCCTGCCACTTGCTCATAAAACATAGTATTAACTTTGGCTGCAAATGGACACTCTTCAAAGAAAATTGGATGAGCCGTGTAAACTAAATGTATTTTTTCTACATTAAATGGAATAATAGATTTAAGAAAATCTTTATCTTCAGAACAATAAAATTTCTGTCTCAAATGGAAGTTAACAATAAACTTTATGTAAGACTCCAAATGGTTCAAAATACAGTAGGTGCAAGTGAAATAACTTTCATCAATTTCTTCTTTCTTAGTTCTTGACACACTGGTCCTCTAATCCTGTTGCCTATTGGATTGTTTTTCTGATTTAATAAAACCGTACTGTTCCGCTTAAACTTTATATATATACCATTTTTTCTTTGTATATTTCTATTTTGTCTTACCAGAACAGATCTATATAGCACCCCTTTTTTAACTTTTTTATTGGGCCTAGCATTTTTTATACTAATAATTAACAAATCGCCTACATTAGCTAAATGTCTTTTTCTAAGAATACGTATGCACTGGGCTAATATGCCCCCTGAGTTGTCTACTATATCTAATTTTGTTTGAACATTAATCATATAATTCTGAAATTTTTATTTTTATAGGTAACTTGTGCTTAATTTTTTTGAAAACTAATATAAATAGCTCTTTGGGAGTGTTCCTAAATTCAAAAAGAGTTTGATCTGTCTTAGCATAAAATATAAAATCTTTAAATGCTCCTTTACCTTTACCCATTCTTACTCCAGTAGATTTTTTTGTAACAGGTATATTAGGAGAAATTTTTATTACTAATCTCCCTCCTAATTTTTTTATTTTCCTATTAGTTAATATTCTAACAGTTTCTAAATGTCTAGCTGTAAGCCTGCCATTTGAATTGGCTTTAATATAAAAACAGTTAGTATTCATTTCTGATTGTAAATGATGAATTTTGTTTTTAAATTTACTAGACTGCTGTAATTTTCTTCTTAAAGTTCTCATTTATTTTTTTTCATAATGAATACTAACTAACATGTTTCGAAGTGATTTGAATCTTAAAAATAAAGTTTCATACATAATTTGATATAAAGGTATTTTGTGAAAAGGTTCTCTGTAAAGAAAAACTTTGACACCTAAAGTACCAAATTTACTTGTAACAGGTTTAAAATAGTAATCGATATTATCTGAGAAAGTATTCAAAGACATAGGACCTCTCTGATAAAGACGTGCATGTGTTCTTAACTTTCGGGATCTTCTACCCGAGGTTCTTATATTTATTCCAGCTACATTAGCATGGTTTCTTATATCTATTAAATAACATGCGTAAGAAAAAAGTTTTAATAGAATACTGGTTTTCTTAGCCAGTATTAATTTATACCTGTCTAAATTTGCAAGAGTAAAGTCACCATTGTACATTTTTACTCTAAAAAAATACCAGTCTGTTAGATAATCAACATATCTATGCAGCAATAAATAAAGAATTTTATCATAATATTTTTTTAAAAAAGTTTTCAGTCTAAAAAGATCACTAGAAGCCTGCCTTATATCAAAAAACACCTCTCTGTACTGTACTCTATTTTTTATACTATAGACAAAATAGTCGCAAAGAAGTCGAGGACTTAATAAGAACATACAATTGTAATCGTAGTTGTACTTATATAAATTATAAAAATACAAGAAATTTTCTTTGCTCCTATTCAATTTATTTATATCGTATTCCATAACATAATTTAGCTGAATATAATTAGAAAAATCTCGATTTAAATAGTTACCTATGGAGTTCATAGATTTTAAGGGTTTTTCTATAAAAGTAGTACCTTCCTTTTTGTGAGAAAGATCGATGTTCTTTATTTCAAACATATCAGAAGTATTTTTCTGATCATGTGTTTTTCTTTTTTTGTGCGCTAGATCTCTAATTGTGTTGTAGAGGAATTTAAGTTTTAAGTTGAAGTAACTGTATTTATTCCACGTATAGAACGTATTTTTGACTATATTATTCTTTACCCTATAGATTTTTGAGAGACTATTTGTTTTAGTAAAGGTTAACAAGTTCAGTATATTATTAGTATCGATGAACATCAATAAAGATTTCACCCATCTCTTTAGATAATGAATGAAGAAAAAAATGAATTGAAATATAAACTGATAACTATCTGCGTTAAAATTATGTGGATATGTCTTTAAAGTATTTAATGAATCAATGAAGTTCAATATCCGGCGATGAAAATTTTGAATTAAGTTGTTTAAAACTATTTTAATTTTTGATAAATACTTAAATAAAGATGTTACTTTATAAGGAAAGAAAGATAAATTTATATTGTCAGGTATCATTGAGTTATAAGCGAAAGAATTAGAATATTTAATTTTTAACTTTTTTCTTTTCTTTTTTCTTCTGAGTGCATTACTAGTCAACATTCCAGAAGGTAATAAGTTCATCCTTTTAAAAAACATTAATAATTTTTTCCTTTTGTTTATGCTTTTTTTTATAGAGTATTTTTTACTCAACTCAATTCCTTCTAGCCTATTATATATATCCTTCCTAAAGAACGTGTATAATATCGAACCTAAGATTGCAGAGATGGTCACTTTATCATACTCTTTCAAATTTTGTTTATTTACGTAAAGAACTTTTTTGAAACTTGGTTTAGATAGCGGTATGTCTAAAATCTTTTTCATTTTTGAAGGAGAAACGACTTTATTTTTTTTGCTAAGTTTAAATTTTTTTTCCTTCAAAAATTTGCTTCTTTTTAAATATGAAAGTATAAAACTTTTTATAACTTTGCTTCTAAAATAATTATTTTCCACTTTATGTATGGAATAGTTATAATTTTTCGAATTCCTTAAAAAAAAAGAACCATATTTAAAATTACTTGTTAAATATTCCCTATTATAAAGATTATTTAAGTACTTAGTCTTTTTTAGAGAAGGTTTCTCATTGAAATTAGTTACAACCATATGTTTAATATGGTTGTTTACATTATTAACAAATAATCTAATGAATGACATATTGTAAACTAACTTATTTTGTTTGAGGTTTAGATTTTTAAAAAAAGATTTTTTCTGTAAACGTATTCTAAGATATCTAAGGCGAGATCTACTTTTGTGGTTGTACTTATGATTATGGAGCACGGGTTTTATTTTGCTGCGTTGGTTAAATTTACGGTTAGTATAAATTAATGGTTTTGAAATCAATTTCTTTAAAACTAATTTTAAAATAGTTAGAAATAAATATATAGATTTCTTTTTCTTTAAGAAGTTGTTATTTTTACTAGTTTTAAGAGCATGTTGTTTCTTGTTTGGTGATAATAAGACTTTTTTAAAATGCTTTAGTTTTTTTGTTTGAATCCTAGAAAAGCCAAACGCATTAATTAATTTTAAAGAATTTGTTAGTATAGTGTTATTAATATGGTATCTAAGATGTTTTGAAATATCATTTACATTAATTTTTTTCCTTATTGTTTTTGATTTAAATACCTTTCTTTTACTAACGTTACGCGCTGTTTTATTATAGTATTTATTACCACGAGGTATAAAATTTAGCTTTTTTGTGTTAACAGTATTATATTTTTTAAATTTAAAGGTTTGTACTTTGCCTGTACGTAACCTATTTTTTATAGAATTTATTTTTCTAAAAGCTCTGAGCAAAGGTTTTGTATGTGATGAAATAAACAATAAACGTCCTTTAGGCACTTCTTGATAATTTCTATTTACTGAAAATATATTATTAGCTGAAATTTTTTTTCTCAGTGCATTATATACGTATAAAGTAAAATATTTTGTCTTATATTTAAAATATTTTTTTCTAATATTTCTGTTTATAAGTGCCTTATCTCTTGCTTTTTTTATAAAAAATGAACTCTTCCGAGTATTATATTTCTCCCTATCTTTGTAGTAATGATTTTTATTATATTTATTTGGAATATAGTGGCGGTTCATAGATTTTTCCTTAATTTTTCTTTTTTTAAGTATTCTAGAGAATTCTGGATAAGTTATTTTTAACGGAAGCCTCCTATTTAAAGACTTGTAGAAAAATTTTGGGTCATTTTTTAATTTTCGTTTTGTTTTGTTGATGGGAAACCAAAAGATTTTCTTATAAAGTTTAAAATAAGAAGGGTATTCCCGCCTTAATTTTCTTGAAATAAACCTGAATTTGTCTATTCTTCTCATACTTTTCTCTTTATTTAAAAGTCTTCTTTTACTGAATTGTCTCAATTTTTTAAGAGATCGCATAAGATTAATATTGGGTTTATAGTGATTCAGTACTAATTTCTTAATCATTCTAAATATTACTTTATAGAGGAATTTATTTTTGAGATAAATCCTGTCTATTTTAGATAAAGGATTAGCTTTTAAACTACTTAGTGAAGAAGCTTTAGGAATCAAACGACGCTTGTATTTTAATACTTGATTTTTAAAATTTTTTAATTTTATCAAATGATTTCTTAATTTATTATGTTTATAATAACGCGACAACCTCTTTACTATTTCCTTTTTAGGAAATTTAAGTTTCCCCTTCTTTAAAATGATAAATCCTGGTAGATAACTTTTTCTGCGCTTAAATCCCTTAAACTTTCTCCTATACTTATTAAAAAAAAATTTTAAATTTTTATTCATAAAAGGGGGGATGTATCTAATATCGAATTTGTCTATTTTCTTAGGTTTTTTACGCTTAAGTCTTACTTTATAACTAGAAATGCGGGCTAATTTACGCAATGAAATTCGCCTTTTCATAAAAAATCTATTTACGTTGTGGGAAAAATTAAAAAAAGAAGTTCCAAAAGATACAACAGACTTCAACCACAGGACTATTGGATGAAAATGCCTTTTTTTAAAATTAGTAGCATTTTTAGTTATAAAGTAAAAAGAATTCTGAAAATTTTCTCTGAACTTAAACCTCAACCACTGATTTTTGAAGCATTCGTATATATAATTTCTGGGGTTAACACGTCGAAAGTATCTTCTTCCCAGTTCAAGTCTTGGATTATAATTTGCTTTAATTACTTTAGATAAATTTTTAGCGAGCTGCCAATAGTATTCTATTAATTCCACGACCCTGCGTTTAGCGACGAAGAGTTTTGTAACCAAATTAGTTAACCACTTAAATTTATGAAATAACATATTAGGGTAACCTTTATGGTTTAGGGAATTGAAAATCTTTGTGAGATTTTTTGGTATTCTCATTCTGATTTTGTGTTTAGTTGGTTTAACTTTTCTTTTACTTTTGTGATAATTAAGTTTATTTGAAACTAATTGAAGTAAACGACGCATATTTGCTCTGACCTTTTTGCTGCTAATCTGAAGCCGATTACGTTTGTTTTTAGTGCTATAAGAGTTGTTGAAATAAAATTTTTTATTTTTAAAAAATTTTTTATCTCTGTTACCATCTTTATAATACGTTTTTTTTTTTAAAAGTCTTGCATTGATTACTTCTTTAATGTTTTTAATAATGTCTAAGTTATACTTATTGATAAATAAATTGTTAAGAAATTTATTGGAGATAGCCTTGTTTTTGTTGGGAAACAGTGATCGATCTTTAACTGAAGCAACTTTATAACATTTTAACAAACTTTTTAGAATATTAGATAATTTAATTAAATAACTTAAATTATTCTTTAATCTAAGAATTTTATTCGCTAGTCTAATAAAATTTTTTGTTAATATCTTTTTCCTGAATGTCTTGAAGGTTCTTTTTCTAATTTTTTTTCTACGCACAAATAAGTGAAACCCCGTGTAAACTTTTATGAGGCTGAAAAAATTTGTCTTAAAAAAAGCTATGAAATCATAATGAGGAAACCAGTCTTTCCTATCCTGAGGTCTGTAGTAATATTTCTTTCCAAAACTATCAAGCATCACAATTGAATTAGTCGTGTGTAATCTCTTGTTTGATTTTTTTACGATATTCAGCCTATACTTCCTGTGTTTCTGCGCACTACTTAAATCCTCTATATTAACAGATTTAAATAAGTTTAGAGTTCCATGTTTTAGATTAAAAAACTCAGTGGAAATTTTTTTTTCAAAAAGTATTCTCTTGAAAAAAGAACTAATACTGTGTTCTAATCGCAATTTTCTATTGAAAAATACTAAATTTGAACTTATCTTTGCATGCTCAAAGTTTTTTATCATTAAATTTGGTAACTGAAAATGATAAAAAAATCCAAAAACATTTACTTTTTGAAAAAAAAAACTTTTTAAAAGATAGGTAATAACAGAATTATTAAGAATAGGTGAAAACTTATTATTGGGATATGTTCCCAATATAATCTTTATTAATATATCTAAAATACTAAATTTTATTAAACTATGAGATTTGAGACATTGAAGGTTTTTTTTAACTGAATGATTTTCTAACCTGTGAAAATAGAATAAGAAAGAGTTCAATTTACTGGTATCAGTATATTCAGGCATAAATAGTTTTTGATGTAAAAGACTTATTCTATTTTGTCTCCTTCTTATATTTAAGTCGGAACTTGGAAATTTTAAGTAATAATGCACATTATTAACGTAATATCTTATTTTTAAATCTTCTGTAAGTAACTGTGTGTAATTATTATCCCCATACCAATGTGATTTCCAGTTGTTGTACGTGTGACCAGATCTCAATACTATTGGACTCGTTCTGCTCATTTTTTTCCTTTTTTGCCTTTTTTGTATTGGTAAATTTTCCTCGTGAAAGCAAACTCTCCTACTTTATGTCCTATCATAGATTTTTTTACCTTCAACTGTATCAATTGTTTACCATTGTAAACTTTAATTTTAAGACCTACTAAGTTACTCGTAATAACAGACCTTCTTGTTAGAAAAAGGTCTTCTCTATTTATTTTTTTTTTTATTATTTTTTCTCTATCTAACACTAAATTTTTACTTACGCTCCGCATTATTGAAATAGTATTTTATTTATTTTATTAGTTAAGATTGTATGCTTATACAGTCTAGAAGTTTTTTGACCTCTTTTTAATCTTCCTTTAAAGTTTACTACATCCTTACGTTTAGATTTTTTCCCTTCGCCTCCCCCATGTGGGTGATCAATGGGATTTTTTGCAACTCCTCTCACAGAGGGCCTCCTCCCTTTTTTTTTAGCTTTACCAAAGTTACCAGTACTTCTGTCTCTGTGATATATATTGGAAACTACGCCTATGGTTGCTTTGCAGTTACAACTTAATTCTATTATCTCTTTGGATGGCAACTTCAAAGTTGCTTTATTACGATCTTTGGATAACAGAATGCTTTTAACACCTGCGGCCCTAGCTATAGATCCGCCTCTGTCAGGTCTCAACTCTACATTATAAATGTAACTCCCTTCAGGAATGAATTTTAGTTCCGAGGAGAACCCATTATCGAATCTGATATTTTTAGTAATTATAAATTTATCTCCTGCATAAATTCCATGAGCATTTAATCTATATGACAAAAAACCGTTGTCATATCTGATTAAATTTATAAAAGAAGACCGGTTACAATCAAATTCTACACTTACTACTATTCCAGGTACACCTACTTGATTGTAATGAAAATCGATTAACTTGTTATTTTTTTTCGGTCCTCCCCCTCTTCCTTTTACAGTAATTCTTCCTTTATTGTTTCTTCCCGAAGACTGCTTATAAGGCTTTGATAAAAAATTTATTTCTGTACGATCGAGATTTGAAAGGTTTACAGTTTTTACGTGTCTCATTGATGGAGTTATAGGCTTATAGCTTTTTATTTGTCCTAAATTCATTTAAAAAATCTTTTCTATTCGGCTTAAATTAAACACCTCTTTTTTTTTTATATTAACTCTATACATAGGATTTAAAGCAGTAGTCTGTTCAAGTAAACTACAGATAAAGTTTGTATTCCAAAATATGGGTGGCAATTTTATTATTAACTTATGGTGTCTTATTTCATAGTGATCTTGAGATTTTTTAAAAACATGTGGAGATTTTATCGTCTTTATAAGTTTTTTTTTTAAGGGTAACCTATAGATGGTTGGGTTAACTAGTCCAAAATTCTTATTAGTAATGAGAGACATGTACAGTCTTTTTAAATTACGTAGTTGACTTAAAATTACTGCTAGTAACAACTTTAGATAACGTCTTTTAATGTATATTATATCGTATGAATATAATTTCTTTACAATGCTCTTTAACGAATACAAGTATTGATTTGAAACATTTTTAAGTCTTTCCCGTAAAAAACTTATATTATTGCAAGTACACAATTTTTGTAAATCTTTGATAAAAAACTCATTAACATGGATTTTATTAAATGATTTAATTTCAAGAGACAAAAGTGTTATGTTTTTTTTATAATTCATTTAGGTCTTTTCTTTTTATATGTCTTTTTTTTAAAGCGAAGCTTTCTAGAGTTCTTAACAGTATGTCGAGTTCTTACATTTTTATTAAACTTGGTAGGTTTGATAAGGAGACTAAGAAGACTATTATTCGTAGAGTTAAGATATGAAAAATTTTCACTTAAAAAGTTTGCTCCTATAGAAGTATTGACTCTATGAGTTATTAAATTTTTATCTATTAAAAAAGTGTTATTAGTTATAGGATGTATACCTTTTTTCATAAGGTGAGAAATATAGTTAGTATTGTATATCAACTTATTGAACGGAGTCAACTTTTCCAAGTTTTTCCAGGGATTTTTGTAAGAGTAGCTCAAAATAATTAAAATGCATTGAACCTCCTGAAAAATCATACATAGTATAATGAAATTTCAACGATTGATCTGAAGCTATAAAATGGAACAAGTAGTAAACTTTTAAATATAAGAATATCCAAATTACATCTACAAAATGCCAATACCAGATAGCTAATATGTAGTTTAGATTATGGTGAAATGTGGTGTGATTATTTAAGTTTCTAGCCCAAGATACTATTAAAAAACTGACACCTACAATGACGTGTAGACTATGACATCCTGTTAGTAAATAAAACACAGAGCCAAATGTACTATCAGAAAAAGTAAATGAGTTGTGACAATATTCATAAACTTGACATGAAATGAATATCATTCCGAACATGATAGTCAAAAGAAGATACAATTGTCTAGGGAATATATGTTCTTTATTCACTTTAAGATTATGATGTATGTGACTAAATGTTATAATGCTCCCTGACATTATAAGTATTAAGTTCATAATTCCTGGTAACTTGTCATCCATACCTAACCCCATAGGGGGATAGACATAGGCTGTTTCCACACTACCATTAAGATAAAAATGATAAAAAGCCCAAAAAAAAGAAAAAAACAGCATAAATTCTGATACGATGAAATATTTAAATCCAGTTTTAAGACAAGTTTTAACAAAACTTGTATGTTTTCCTTGAAAAGTTCCTTCTCTAACTATATCTCGATTCCACATAGTAAATGACATTAGAACTGAGGCTAATCCTACGTCTAATTGTAATACTCCGTAGCCGTGAAGTAAAGAAACAAATCCTAGTACAAAAAAAAAACTACTTAATCCACTAACAAAAGGCCATGGACTTTTATCTACTATGTTCCAAGGATGTTTTGGGTAAGCTACGCCATAAGTTTTGTTCATGAAATTATAAAACATAGCTTGGGAACTCATTAGTTCTTTATAATTTTTTACAGCAGCAAAGAACTTCTTTCTATGTTTTATAAAACCGTCAAATACTTTTTCATTAGTTTTTCTAAGTATCTTCTCATCGTAAGTATTGTTTAGGAGTTTATCTATTTGAGAATCACTCAAATATCTATACTTAACTTTAGCTACACCATGACTTAAATATATCAACTTGTTTTTTAAGTTACCAAAATATCTTAAATACCCTTGTTTTGGTAAAAACAAGTATTTTTTATCTTTCTGTTTACTATAATAATCTCTTTTTTTTTTTCCCAATTTTTTCATTTTTCTATTTGTTCTTGTTACTTTCATCTAATTATTGATTTTTAAGAACGCTATTAACCCAATCTACGTATTGTAGTTCGTTAACAGCCTGGACGACAATGGGCATAAACCCGTGGTTTACTCCACAAATTTCGGAACACTGCCCATAGTAAATTCCTACCTTTTTCATAAACATTGTAATGGAATTTATTCTTCCGGGGCATGCATCTATTTTAATGCCTAGAGATGGAATAGCCCAAGAATGTATGACATCGGCTGATGTCATAAGGACTTTAACGTGAGTTAAACTAGGGAGTATTAGCCTATGGTCTACTTCTAATAATCTTAGTTCTCCGTGGTTCAAATCTTCTTCAGCCACCATGTAAGAATCAAACATCAAATCTAAATCACTATACTCATAAGTCCAATACCATTGGTTTCCTATTACTTTAATAGTAAGACTAGTTTCCACTAATTCATTAGAAGCGTAGAGTAACGCTATAGAAGGAACCCCTATTATAAACAATATTATGATGGGTAATATTGTCCACGTTACTTCTAATATTACTTGGTCGTGGTGTATTATTTCCCTGCTCTTTATTTTTGAAGTACTATTAAAAAGATATATAGATCTTGTCAGTAAATAACCAACCAATATTAGTACTCCTATCATTGCAGTCAAAATATCATAGTGTACATTGACTATCCCTTCCATGTTAGGAGAAAGAGCTTTCTGAAAGCCCAGTTGAAAATTATGAGAATAAATCTTATAATTTAACATGAAAGGAAAATTATTCGTGTACAAACTTTAAATAGAAGGAATATTTGTCTAAGCTGTCGCTACTCATTATGCTGTTTACGCAGCTTATTATTTCTATAAGTTCATTAGTAATATGAGCTTGTCTTGCTTTATTATACTGTAATTGAAGCTTGTTTATGAGATCTTCAGCATTTTTCGATGCGTTTCTCATAGAGCTAGCTCGAGCCCCATATTCACTCATCTCATTCTCATAAAGTGTCTTAGAAAAAACTACAAATGCTGAATAGTCATACAAATCTTCAAGGAAGTTGCTATGTTTCTTTTCTAAAATATTTGAAATATACTTGTTATCTTCTACGTATTTATGTATATGGCTAATGAATTTTTCTTTTGATCTCAGTCTCAATGAAGATAACTGCTGTGTAACAATATTTTTAAAATAATTATAGATTATTACATACTCATCAAAACAAGAATCCTTTGAGTAACTGTTAAGTTTGTCAACTAGCAGTCCTATGGTTATCATAGATAAACTATATTTAGTTACTTCCGTTATATTGTAGTTAAGTTCTTTGTTATAGAGTTTTTTCGATATACTCAAGCCTTTTTTTCCTATGAGAAAAAGGCTGTATTGTTCTTGAGCAGATTGAGCATAGTATTTTACGGATTCCATAATATTATTATTTATAGACCCACAGCAACTTTTATCTGTTGTGATGGGAATGATAAAGGGCTTGTTTATAGGTTCATTTAAGGGAACTGAAAGTAACTGTTTTGAGGGTAATAAACTTCTGTTTAATTCCTTTTTTTTTAAAGAGGCAAGTTTAGATATGGCCACTAATTGTATAGCCTTTGTAAGTTCATGTAAGCTTTTATAACTATTTAGTTTTGAAAGTATTTGTTTGTGATTAATCATGGTTGATTTTTAACTAAAATTAAAAATTTCTATTTTCCAAAGAGGAATTTTTCCTTTATATGGTTATGCTTTTATTTATCTTATTGAATAAGAATGTATAGATATAAAAAAAGTTGTTCATATAACTATGAAAGAAGTTGATACTATTAAATGATAGAAATAATTCATAGAAATCATTTTCATAGTGAGGTAATACATAAGACCATTCGTAATTTTGAACGTTATGATTTCTCATAAACTTATGGAAAAGTTTACCTATGACTTTATATTGAGACATAATCAAAGCAAACAGTCTTACATCTTTGACATCTACATAATCTAAATATCCATTTACTCCTGCATAACTTAACACTATTTGTTCTAATTTAGATTTAGGATCTCTCTGCTTAAAGAGTTCTACTAATCTAAGTCCAGTATTAATTATTCTAACTATAGAAGCATCGACATCAGAACTCATGGCTCCCACTCCTTCAAACTTTTTGTACTCAGAATATTTAAGTTTTAATTTGTTTCCGAGCTTTCTCATGGATAAGTTTTGGGCTGCAGATCCAACACGACTTACAGATAAACCTACATTCACAGCAGGTCTGATACCTTTGTTGAACAAATCAGTATCTAAATAAATCTGACCATCTGTTATAGAAATGACATTAGTTGGAATATAAGCCGACACATCTCCAGATTGGGTTTCAATAATAGGAAACGCTGTCAAAGATCCTCCTCCATGATTTTTTGACATTTGTGATGATCTTTCTAACAGACTAGAATGTTTATAGAAAATGTCCCCTGGGTAAGCTTCTCTCCCAGGAGGTCTTCTTAGTAATAGGGACATTTGTCTATAAGCTACTGCATGTTTACTTAAGTCGTCGTAGGCTATTAACGCATCATGTCCTTTATGCATGAAAAACTCACCTATGGTACAACCTGCATAAGGAGAAAAATATTGGAGAGCTGCAGTGTCAGCTGAAGAAGCTGATACAATAGTTGTATATCCCAAAGCATTTTTTTTCTTCAAGGTATTATATACCCTGACTACACTGTTCCTCTTTTGTCCAATAGCAACGTATATACAGTACACATCTACTGTATTATTGGATCCCAAGTAAGTTTGAACATCTTTATTATTTACCAACTGGTTTAAAATAGCTGTTAAAGCTATGTTAGTTTTTCCAGTAGTACGGTCACCTATTATCAATTCACGCTGTCCTCTACCTATAGGGAAGAAAGCATCGATCAAATGTATACCAGTGTACATAGGATTCTGTACTGGTTCCCTCTCTATGATACCTGGTGCTTTTATAAATAAGTCACGCGACTGATTACTAAGTTCATCATATATGAGTTCTTGGTTCTTGGTTATATCGTATCTATTCAACAGTACTCCAGTGGCTCCTACGATTTTTCCAATTACTTCGTATCCTACTTTTATTCTAGGAAACACAGCTTTTGATACAGAATTTTCTTTTATCCTGTAGACATAGTCACCTGATTTTATAAGAGAATCACTAAAAAGTAAAACTATTTTATATAATGTCGCACCAAAAAAATTTTTTTCTATATTTGACACCATTCCATATAAATTACTGTTAGAATTTTTAAAGCTAATCAACTCACCAAATCTTATACTCGAAGGACCATCTGTTTCTACTATACCATCTTTTATAGATAATACTGTTCCGTACGAGTTTTTTATACTCTGGATTTTTTTTTCTTTTTTTTTTTTTT